GATTTTTAGAACTATTAGAAATATAGTATTAAAGAAGAAAACTGATATATAATTATTAATTATAAATATATAAGTATATAAAGAAACTATTATGGAATTTAAGCTATGTATTAAAGAGAATTAGTTATGTAAATAAGATAAAAATCTTATAAATATATAAACTCTAAGAGAAATTCAATACTAAACGAAGTGAATTGAAATATCTTAGTAACTTCAGGAAAAGAAATCAAAAGAGATTCTATGAATAGCGTGAGCAAAAGTAGAGGAGCCTAAAAAGTAGAACGGTCTCAAAACTGTTTAAATCTTGGGGAACCTTCCTCAAAGGCTAAATATAATACATAAGCGATAGTGAAAAGTACCATGAGGGAACAAAAATAAAAATAGTAGTTTTATAAGCAGTTCGATAAAAAGAACGTACCTTTTGCATAATGGGTCACCAAGTTAACATTAGATGCGAGCTGTATTAGCATGCGTAGTTAAACCGAAGGTTGAAATAACGAATAAGTGTCTAAAGTTAGACCCGAAGCCAGGTGATTTTACCATAGTCAGGATTATAAAAGTCCGAACGGGTGATTGTAGCAAAAATCTCCGAAGAACTGTGGTAGGTGTAGTGAAAGACAACACTGACTTGGATAGCTGGTTTTCTGCGAAACCTATAATAGTAGGCAATTTAAATAAACATCTTAGCAGGTACAGAATTTAATCTCAGACAAGGCGTTTTATACGTTTTATATTGTACAAATTGGGGGACCATGAAGGTTTTATCAGTGAGTATGTAGACTCGGAATGGTAAAGATGTATTTTGAATGATCAGACATAGAATGATAAGGTTGTATGTCGAAAGGGAGACAGCCCAGAACAAGAGTTAAGGTTCCTAAATTATTAGTTGAGTGAAATTAAGAAGGTTTTTATTAAAGTCGACAAGGAGATAGGCTTAGAAGCAGCCATAATTTTATGACCTGCTAGATGATGTAGGAAGTCATCTATGTGGGTGAAACTATCAAACTCCGGGGACTCCCTAAAGATTTTGATACTAAACCATATATGAAAATATATGAGTGGCTGAAGTAATTCCTCAGGTATAGTAACAAGTCAAAATATGAATGAAAATGAAATGGGATATCGCGGATCTAAGTCAAATAATGGTAAAAGCTTATTTGTAAAAGAGCAACGAGTAGACGGTAGTTGACACAGCAATGTGTTTAAGGTGTACTCTAATGGGTCTTGAAAGAGATTATCAAGTCAGAATCCTTTCTTAGGGAATACAAAATTTGTAAGATATTGCAGCAATTTAAGTACAAATTATCAATTATCTCCTTATACATTAACAGGACTTGTAGACGCAGAAGGATGTTTTAGAATTTCTATATTAAAGAATAAAAATTTTAAAGATAATAATATACCTTTTAAAACTAGACTTTATTTCCAATTGTCTTTGCATAAAAGAGATGAAAATCTATTAGAGTTACTTAAGAAAAACTTGAAAGTAGGAAAAATTTATAAATCTCGTATTGAGGCTTATGAATACCAAGTATCTTCGATAAAAGATATAGAATTTATAATAAAGTTTTTTGATAGATACCCCTTAATTACTCAAAAGTATGGGGACTATCAGCTTTTTAAAGAAGCATATGAATTAATTCGTAATAAACAACATTTAACTAATGATGGTTTATTAAAATTAATAGCTTTAAAAGCATCTAGTAACTGAGGTCTTAATCTAACTTTAAAAGAAACATTCCCTGATATTGTCCCTGTTAATCGTGTACAACCAAATAATAAAATACCTAACCCTGAATGGTTACTAGGTTTTGTTAGCGGAGAAGGTAATTTTATGATTAGACTAATAAACTCTCCTGCTAATAAATTAGGGTATCAAGTAGGATTAAGGTTTCAGATAACTCAACATAGCAAAGATAAGTTATTAATGGAAAACATAATAAACTATTTACAATGTGGTTATTTATCAGTACGAAATGATATTCTAGATTTTCATGTTACTAAGTTTAGTGATATAGTAGAAAGAATAATACCTTTTTTCAACAAATATCCTTTATTAGGAGTTAAACAAAGAGATTTTGAAAACTTTAAATCAGTAGCTTCTATCATTAGTGATAAAAAGCATTTAACTGAAGAAGGTATATCTAAAATAAAGGAAATAAAATTAGCTAAATAAAATGACAAGCCAATATAGTTTAAACCCACAAAAATTCAATTTTGTATTCCGATGATAAATCTGATTGCTGTGCGTAACAGAGCGCTTGTTAAGTTATAAAAGCATCGAAAATATAACGGATCTAAACAATATACCGAAACCTTGTCCATTATACATTATAACAATAGTATTATTATAATTCAATGGGGTAGCAGAACGTTGAGTTAAATTATGAATTTTATTTTTTAAATAGAATGATAACGATTTAACTCAAGTGAGAATGGTGACATGAGTAACTAAAAGAAAATTTTCCGCCTTAAGCTTATGGATATATTTAAGTAACGGCCTCTAAGTTTATAATATCTAAAGATTTAAACGATGAGAAAATCTTTTTTACTAAGGACGACATTTTAGTATAAAATGTACTGGAAAAATAGTAAATATATTTATAGTTAGTTTCTATAAATGAAGAATAACCGTACCTAGACTCTGAAACAAGTAAGCTAGTAGAGAATACGAAGGCGTAAATGAGCTAACAATCATAAAGGAACTCGGCAAATTGACTACCGTAACTTCGGAATAAGGAGGGCTCATTATTCTTGATTAATATCAAGTAAAGAGGAAGAAGCATGAAATAATGTTGTACGACTGTTTAATTAAAACACAGCACTCTGCTGAAAGATCAAAAATCTAAGTATAGAGTGTGATATCTGCCCGGTGCCGGCTGGTTAACAGAGATAATTGAATATACTACTATTTGATGTCGACGGAAACCCCGGTTAAAGGCGGCCTTAACGTGAGGGTCCTAAGGTAGCGAAATGCCTTGGCCGTTAAATGCGGTCTTGCATGAATGGTGTAACGATACAACAGCTGTCTCTATGATTGACTCAGTGAAATTGGAATAGCAGTGCAGATACTGCTTACCTCTAGTTAGACGAGAGTGCGACTAGAAAGTGCTTAATAACAATATGGTGAAACCCCGTCTGATAATCCATTATCTGAGCTCATGCGGCATGCATTTAAAGTAATTTTTTTGTGTGAAGCCCGTAAAATCCTGCCTATCAGGGAGGTGAGCTATATTACTATGGATAAATTTTTTGAATTCACGTTTGAAGCGTAAAACTAGGATCTAATATTTAATTAGAGATGGCTTTAAAAATATTAGATTAATGTTGATTGTATAAATAAGTTCTCGTTTATTTATTAATGGATCTTTTATCAACTTACGTATAGTGAAATCCTAAGGTAATAATTAGAGTGTTATTAAGTAAACTAGGTAAGCCCAAGAATGTCCTTAATTAATTTAAGGAAGTTTAATTGTAAAATTAAATATACATTGGTGGGTAAAGGATGTTCTAAAAAGCGAATGTTCTGTTGTAATGATGGAAATAGGTTATTTAACTAATTCGAAAGAATGCTGACTTAGAACTGGCATTTATTATATTCCAAATATAAAATTTTTATAAAAAAAAATAAGGCTAAGCATGGGTACCATATTGGTACATAAAAAATATTATGAATGAAGAATAAAAAAAGAACAATTTTACAAAGAATTTTATTAGGATTAAAAGTAGGTTGAAAAACTCCTACTTTACCTGAAAATATTCTTAAATTTACAATGAACCCTATAATTCGTATTATTAGAGTAATAGGGGGTATCTCTACTGTTTTAATATTAACTAAAAAAAGTCTTCTTTTTCCTAATTTTTTTATTTATATTCTTTTTTTCTTTACATTTTTTTTCTTTGTTTATCATTGTTTTATAACTTATCATAGAATTATTTATATGTATAAAGTATTAAAAAGTGACAAATTAGATATTAGAAATTCACCTCTAGATAAAATAGCTACAATAGCTACTAAATTTATATGATGTATTAAAGGAAGTTGTGATCAACTTCCTAATATTGGAATAGGATTAGGATTAGGTGCAGCTATGGACCAAATATTAGAAAATAGTGGTCGTGATCCTATATTTATGCCTTTTTTAGGTAATATGTTAAATACTATGATTGGAAATGAAACAGTTAACGATATTTATCATAAACGTAAAGAAGCTTATAAAGAATTATTTTCTTTAGATAAAAAAAGAAAATTATTAGAGGAGGATAAGAAATCTTTGGAAAGTTTATTAAAGAGTGGTTTTTTATCTGAGGAAGATAAAAATACGCTTATTAAAGATATTTGAAAAAATGAACAGGATATTCTTAATAAACGTAATAATATAGTAAGTACTATACAGGATCATTTAGATAAAAATGATCCTTTTAAAACTAAGAAATAATAATAATAATGGAAAATAATAATAAACTATCACCTTGATGGGTAACAGGTATTACAGAGGCTGAAGGAAATTTCAGTTTAAATTACAATTCTAAATCTACTAAAGTTCATGCTTCTTTTAAAGTAACTCAAAAGGATCATTCAATAATAATAAAAGATTTATAAGATTTTTTTAATTGTGGAAATATAAATGTTGATAATCGTAAATATAATGCTTATAAATTTACTGTGAATAAAATAGATGATTTAATTAATATAATTGTACCTCATTTTGATAATTATCCTTTAGTAGGATCTAAACATTTAGATTATTTAGATTGAAAAAAATAATAAATTTAAAACATAAGAATGCCCATAAAACTTTAAAAGGTAAAGAAAATATTATTAATATTAAATTAGGTATGAATATAGGAAGATTTCTGTTAAATAATAATTTACTTGAACCATCAGGTAAATTAAAAATAATTAGATTATTATAATCTAAAACAAATTATAAATAAAAATTTTATATTTGACTATAGTCAAATAAGTGTTTGAGCCGTATGCGATGAAAGTTGCACGTACGGTTCTTGGAGGGGGAAATTTTAGTAATAAAACAACCTATCTCGCCAGACCCTATGCAGCTTTACTGTCACTAATTATAGATTATGATAGACAATTTTCAGATTATAAGGTAATTGATTTATGACCATGAGAAACCTTTATTTTTCTTTCATATGAATGAATTGATTTAGGAGTATGAGTAGATTGTAATTTATGTGGCTTTACTGAGCCAATTTGTTAAATTATAGTCTGTATGCTTATACTAGTAAATCAGCCTAATTCAACTTACTATAATAAATATAGTAAGTACCCTTTGGTAAGGAACTATCGCTAGGGGACAGTTTATGTGGGGCACAGACCCTGTAAAGAGTAAACAGGAGTGTCTAAAAATTTATAAATATTTTGTTTGCTATTAAGAATAGTTGAACTATTCTTAATCATATACAATTGATTATATTTGCATTTATTGTAAATATAGTTAAAATTAGGTAGGATTTTCACTATATAGAAATTAGAGATATTAAAGATATTATGGAAACATAAGCTTTTCGAATATTTTTTAGCTATCTTATAGATAGTTATGATTAGAATATCTAAAAAGCTCAACGGCTTAATCCTGCCTTACTGTTTGATTATCTACAAATCTTACAGTTGCGTAAGCAGGGCATAGGATCACAAGATGCAACAAGGAAAGATCTTGGATTATTGGAAAAGCTACGCTAGGGATGTTTGTCCTTTAATATTTTATATTGTACAGTAGGCGAAAGCTATAACTTTTGTTACTTATAAAATTATTAATATAAATTGGGTAAATTTCAAGAATTACTTATAATAGTAAACTTGAAGCGAAGTTTATCTTGGCATAAATTTAAGATAAAAACGTTCAACGACTATAAGGTGAGTATTATGCAATTAACAATAATCCTTTTAATACTACCCAACATTTTTATTATCCATATTAAAAAAAAATAAAAGAAATTTAAGAATAAAGAATTTATGAAAATATTTACTAACAATTTAAAGAATAATTCTAAAACTGTTGCTTTAAAAAACAAAGTAGGAGATATAGGAAAAATTAAATATTTACCTTCTTTCTCAAAAGAATGAAAAAATGTTGTTTATTCTTATAATAAAAATAATTTAAAAAATATACCAATGAATGATATAAATATCAATAAAATCATTCAAAGTTATTTTAATTTATATTTCAAGGACCATAAATATATAGGATCTAAGAAATTCATATTATTAAAAAGAAGACGTATTTTTTTAAGAAGAATATATGTAAGTAATGCTGAAATTAAACATACTAATAATAAAGCAATTATTACATTATTCACTATTAATAGAGAGAAAAAATTATTAAAAAAGAAATACTTAAAAATAAATAAAAAAATAAGTAAAAACTTAATAAAACGTTACTTCTTGTTATATAAAAGTAATATAAATAAAATTTATGAAATATTAAGTAAGCACAAAAACAAATATGCTTTCATCTCAGATAATATATCTAAAAAGAGATTTTTAAAATATAAATTAGAATATCTAAATCAATTTATAATTTTAAAAAATCTTTATCTGAAAAAAATATGAAGCGTAATTATAAATAGATATTGAAAAACATATCTGAAATTATTAAGAAAATATGATCTAATGTATTCTCTTAGTCAATACAAATTGAATAACCAAATATTATTACCTAAATTAAGTAATATACTTAATAAAATAATAGGTAAGAAAATAGAATATAATATAATCAATTTAAAATCTATAGCCTATAATACAGATTTATTTACTCAAGCTTTAGCTTTAAAATTAAAGAAAACAAGAATGAATCATATTAAAAGTATGTTTAGTATTTTAAATAGAGCTTATTTACCTAAAATTAATTCAATAAAAGAAAGAACTTTGGTTAAAGGTCAAAACAATGTTGATTTATTCCTAGATAAATATAAAGACTTAAAAATCATATCTAATTTAAAGACTAATGATAATTTAGATGTATTATTAAGTACTATTTATGAAACTTCTTCTTCAAAAAAAGAAATTCATAATACTATTTATAACTCTATAGGTTATAAAAATATGAGTGGTATAAGATTAGAAGTTAAAGGTAGATTAACTAAACGTTATAGAGCTGATAGATCAATCTATTCATTAAAATGAAAAGGTGGATTAAAGAATATAGATTCATCCTTCAAACGTTTAAGTTCAGTATTATTTAGAGGAAACTCTAAATCCAATGTATCTTATTCATTAACTAAATCTAAGCGTCGTATTGGAGCGTTTGCAGTTAAAGGTTGAATTTCAGGTAAGTAAGTATTACAGTATAGTAGCTTCAATAAATTCTGAACATCTTAATAGTTGAACTTTATCAGGATTTGTTGATACTGAAGGATGTTTTATTTTAAAAGTTAGAGAAAATAACAATAGTAAAACAGGATATTCGACAGAATTAGTTAATGCATTTTCTAATATAGGAGGTGTAGATAAACCTTTAACAATAAGTCAAATCGATTAGCTGAAAGGTGAAGGTTGTTTCTATAATAAATTATAAATCTAAATACGGTAAACACAATTAGTATTTTCTATAACTCAGCATACTAAAGATCAAATATTTATGAAGAATTTAGTATCCTAATTTAAAGCAGGATACATAAAAGAAAATAATGATAAATTTGCATGATTAGAGTTTAGAGTTACTAAGTTTTCAGATATTAATGAAAAATTATACCTTTATACAAATAAATTAATAGGTGTAAAAGCTCAAGATTGATGTAAAGTTGCAGAATTAATTGAAACTAAGCAACATTTAACTCCCTCTGTCCCTTCTTAGTTTTTACTTCAAACTAAGAAGTAAAAACCGGACTCGGTGACGAGGCCGAGGGGAAGAAGGATCGGAAAAAATACAAGAAATAAAACTTGGAATGAACAAAGGAAGGGGAAAATAAATAAATATTAAAGGATGTTACTAAAATATGTAAAAGCAATGTGCTAAAAATAAAAATGAAGACATAGTCTGAACCATTTTGAAAGAAATGGAAATAGAATAAAAATATGATAACATATAGAACAGGCTAATTTGCGCAAGAGTGTACAAAATGAGTGCGCGGTTTGGCACCTCGATGTCGGCTTAACTTATCCTCATGGACGCAGGAACTATGTAGGGTGCGACTGTTCGTCGATTAAAAAGTTACATGAGCTGGGTTAAATACGTCGTGAGACAGTATGGTTTCTATCTTCTAGGGGGAATTAGAATAAAATAAGAACTAACTTTTGTACGCAAGGAACAAGAAGAGTTTAACATTGTTAAACTATGGTTACTAACCTATGGTTTACCTGTTGTTTATGTGCCCAAATATTAAATTTATATACTTTTATATATATTTCTGTATTATTTCGGTAATACATAGGGATGTATCTTTTACTAAGATAATGTATAGCATAAGCACGGCAGGAAAGCTAAGTTGGTTAAGGATAAGTGCTGAAAGCATATAGGCACGAAGCTTATCTTAAGATATTTCTTAAATATACGTAGCATAATACTACAAATTTATAGGCTTTATCCGTAAGAATCTAGAGATTTTTAAGATTAAAGTACTAATTTAATAATTTACTATTTATACATATATCAATACATGCCTGATTAGCATAAAAGTAATGCAATTGTTTTGTAATCAATAGAAGCAAGTGCGATACTTGCATTGGGTTTAAAAAGGATTAGTAGTCAAGAGGTTACGACATAGCTCTTTCGATGCTACCACCGCAGGTTCGAATCCTGTCTAGTCTAAGCGGATTAGTGTAATAGAAACATATTCGGTTCATGCCCGAAAGATATAGGTGCAAGTCCTTTAGCCGCGTTTTTTTAGATCTATTAGTAATATATATATATAGGGTTATAGCTTAATAGGTAAAGCATACTGCTCATAACAGTAAAAATAAGTGTTCAAGTCACTTTAGCCCTAAGATGAAATAGACAAGTATTAGAAACAAAGTCTAAGTGCTGGAATCGGTAGACAGTGACTACTTAAGATAGTCTGGGCTAGACCCGTGGGTGTTCAAGTCACTCCTTAGATAAAGTATTTATGTATTTTACTATAAACTTTTATAGCTTAATGGTAAAGCTGTAATATTATAAATGATAGATGTTCGAATCATCTTAAAGGTTTTTGAGTTAATGTTTGAAGCTGTATTTTTATTAAAAAAAGATATGTTCTGTATTTTTAATATTTCAATTTTTGTTTTTTGTTTTTTATTTACTTTTTTAATTTGTTGAAGTAGATTGTATTTGTATATAGGTTCTTCATATATTTATAGATTTATGGTTACACCTACTTGATTTTTAAATATTTTATTTTTTATGGTTTTTTATATTATTCTTTATTTATTTGTAAGTGATGATCAAATGTCTATTTTTGATCTTGCAGATAAAAATAATAGTAATTTTAATGTAGGAGAAAATGCCACTGTGAATATTACTGATGCAAAAGTTACTATTCCTATTAATCATTTAAATAGAACGGCGGCTGCTATATCAATGGGAGCTGGTGTTAGTGCTGGTATTCAAGCTGCTAAGTATGCTGGCGGTTCTCCTATTGCTAAATTGGCTGCGGCAGGTCTTGCTGTTGGTGCTGTACAGCTAGGTACTGTAGGGATGAGTAAAATTTTAAGGGATACAGATACTAAAAATAGTAGTAGTAAATTAGTAGCTAATTTAGTTGAAGGGGGTTCACTTAATGATTATCCTTTAAATTTATTATACGAAGTTAATGGTTTACTTATTTGTGCTTTGGCTTTTATATATATTATTTTCAATATTTATATTAGTAAATATATAATTAGTAAAGATTTCGTTAAATATATACCACCTTCAATAAAAAACCATAAGATAGGTAAATTTTTAGTTTTTTGGTTAAATAAATACTTAAATTTGTGAAGTAAAAATAGTAATTATTTTTTAGGATTTTGTTATCTTATGTTATTGTTTTGTATAGTTATGACTAAATTATTTTTATTCATAATATTGTCATAATAATTTTTATTTTATATATCTTTTGAATATTCGGTCATTAGATATATAAAAAAGGGGGTATAGTTTAATAGGTAAAACTGCGATTTTGCATATCGTTAATTCGGGTTCGACTCTTGATATCTCCATAAGCTCGTGAAGTTAAATTGGTCTATTCGATTTTTATCTTTTTTTTTAGTCACTTAATGAAAAAGACCTTAAACATGCTATTGAGAACATAAAGAAATACCTTATGGTTGTTAACAAAACCAGGAATTTATGTATTTAGCTATCGGCTTTAAATTACAAACAAGAAAAGTGTCTTATAGAGATGTGATGAAAGCAAAGTGAACCTTATTATAGCTTAATTGGAGTAAGTAAAGTAAATATAGGTGACTGTTTTATGAGTTAGTAACCTTCATGTTAAAAATATGACTGTTACTAAATACGTAACGTGAGAGTTATTCTTATGTAGAATACATGTTCCTATTTCTACAAAGGATATTTAAACGGAAAAGCTGAAGGACTGCGTGAACAGTGGCGAGTGAACAAAAGCATTAATAATTACAAAGAATAAGAATGAAAAATATTTTTAAACAAATGCAGAATTTAGGTTTATTTGCTAGTGGTATTGTATCACATCATTATGGTAGTAAATTGTTAGATTATAAAGAGAATTTTGAAGAATCTAAAATTCAGACTGAAAAAGATGCTAAGTTAGATGAAATTGCTACTAATATTAAAATATTAAAAGATAATTGTAGTACTATTTCTAAGGATAATTCTCTTAAGAATCCTCCCGAATTATCCTCTGATAATATATCTAGTTTACAACAACAACTAAAAATAGCTGAAGATAAAAGTAAGAGTGTTTTAGATTCTTTAAATAAATGTTCTTCAAATTGTGATTTGAGTAATAGAGAATTTACATAAAGAAGTTACTGATATGCTTTCTGTTACTGAGAAGATTAATAAATTATTGGATAGTTTTAATAATGGTAAAGGTAATAATTTTATGCCTAATTTAAAAGGTTTATAAGACTATCTTAATAATATAAGTCTTTTAGAAGAAGCTTCTTTATTACATATTTTGTTATTTTTAGTGATTATGGTAACTATTTTTAACATATTAGTAGCGTTATTTAGTAATGAAATTATAAAATATTTTAATTTGGAACAAAAGTATCCTTCTTTAGATGCTTTTTTTAAATTGCGTATTAAATTTCAAAGATATTATTTAATATGAAATATCTTTATATTGTTTATTATATGTTTAGGTGGTATTTGTATAAATATTTTAACAATTTATTGTTTAAATTAGTAGTCTTTATAAAAAAATGTAGGATTATACAAAAAGAAATCTAGAATATTCATAGTTTATTATCTTTATTTTAGTAGAAAACAATAAAATATAAAGAAAAATAATGAAAGTAAAAATAATCTATTTAAAGTAAAAGAATAAAGACCATCAATTGATGGTTATAAGTTATAAATTATTGTAACTTATAAGGAAGTATAGTATAGGTAATTATAATCAATTTATATTGATAGATCTGGATGAAAATTCTAGTGCTTCCACTAATACATTACTATTAAAGCTAAGTGGTAGATTAATTGAATATAAGGTTATCTACATTATGTAGGTACAAAGAAAGTCAAATAAATAGATATTTACTATCTAATTTTGAATATTTTGTCTAAGCTCATGTAACTCAATTGGTAGAGTGAAACATTGAAGCTGTTTTTGCTGTAAGTTCAAGTCTTGCCATGAGCAAATACTTAAGGAGATTTTTTTTTGCCAAAATATTAGAATTAGAAAAATATATATATTCAAATTGTACAATTTATAATAAGTCTTACCTCGAGCATAAGGGACTTTAGTATAATGGTGAATGCGTATGACTTTTAATCATTAAAATATAGGTTCGATTCCTATAAGTCCTACAAGAGTAAAGATTATATTTAACTTCTTAGTAAATATTATTATATTTATATAATATTAGGTATATAATCTTTATATTATTTTTCAATAAATAATATAAATGTAATCAGCAGTATTGTATTAAATTATTAGAATAAAATTATTCTTTTACTACTTATAAATATGATGATTATTCTCTTACAACCGTGAAATGCATGTCCATAGGTATGAATATATAATCTAAAGTCAAGGAATATTCAAAGAATAAATATGACATATTTGAATTTTTTTAGAATAATACCCTTATCTATTTTTATATTTTTTTGTTTAGAAGGGTATTTAGGTAAGTCTGTAAAAAGATTAGTTTCTAAAATGAATACAATAGAATTTTTTCTAATTTGTGCGTTAATTTCTGGTATCTTTATAATAATATTTAGTTTTAATATTGAAGTAGTTTATGCTTTGGATGATGAAGCAATAAAAAAAATAACAGAGGAAACGAAAGATGTTAATGTAAATACGAATATTAGTCTAAATAATCCTAATATTAATTTACCTGATTCAGTTTTTAAAGGGCTAACTAATGTAGGAATAGCAGGTGCCATAGGAGCAGGTATGTCTAGTGCAGCTAAAGTTCTTAAATCTTCCTCACTACCTCCGGCAGTGAAAATAGGCGTATTAGCTGGAACTGGTATAGCAACAGGTGGTATAGTAACAATTGCTAATAGTCTTAATAGTATTATGGATAAAAAGATTAATAATGCTTATGCTAAAGAAAGAATTTCCTCAGAAATTCAACCAAGTATTTCTGATCTACCAAAATCAGGTAACGATGGACCTGCGGCATTTTCTATTGAACCATCTGCGGATCTAGATACAGTTATGGCTTTATTAAATGCTAACTACATTTTACACTGGTGTGTAATATTATTTTTATATTGTATATTAATTTTATTTTTAGCCAATAAAGTTGTAAATAATCAATGAAAATTAGAATTTTTAAAGAAGATTTTAGGTGAAAAAACTCAGAATTTCATTCTAAAATCTTTAAGTTTAACAAGTAAAACTAATAATGCTTTTATAATTTTATGTTTTACATTTCTTATAATAACTAGTATAAGTACTTTATATATATCTTATTTTATTACAGAAAATATAGATATTATTACTGATATAGTTAAAGAATCTAAAAAAAAATAATTATAGTAAAAGTGATTTTTGCTATAAACAGATATGCTGGAATGGAAGACAGATTCGATTTAGGTTCGAACGAGGTAATTCTCATACAAGTTCAAGTCTTGTTATCTGTAAAAATATCTTTTAAGATAGGATTTTATTTATAGCTGTAAGTAAATAGAGTGTAAGCTTTTATGTTATTTATGTAATCTGGAATCGTCTAATAGGTAGGACATAGATTTTTGATGTCTACAAGTGAGTGTTCGAATCGCTCTTCCAGAATAAAATATAAGGTAGTCATAACTCAATGGTAGAGTAGCCGTTCGTGGTGCGGTTGGTTCTTGGTTCAAGTCCAAGTGTTTACCCATATTAGGAGGTTTGTTTCTTTTTAATAATAATAAATATGAAGAATAATATAAAATTTAAATTAAATTCTTATTGAGTGAGTAACAGGATTTGTTGATGGTGAAGGCTGTTTTCATGTAAGAATTTATAAAAGTAAATCTCGCTTTGTAGGGCGAAATATAAGATGTAGTTTTTCGATAAAATTACATAAAAGAGATGAAAATGTACTTAAAGAAATTAAGTATTTTTTTAAGAATATTTAGAATAAAGTGTAAAAAGTTCAAGATATTATTAATATAATTATTCCTCATTTTTATCATTATCCTTTAACAGAAGAAATGATTTCTTTAAGGAAATTTTAGGAATCATAAATTGTAAAGAACATCTTGTAATGAAAGGATGAATTCAAGTTTTAATTCTTAAAGCATCTTTTAATAAAGGACTCCCATTAAGTTTAAAAATACTATTTGCTAATTTATCCCTGGTAAAAACTTGTTGTTGTTAGCAAATATTAATCCTTATTGATTTGTCGGATTTTTTAGCACTGAAGGTTGTTTCATTGTAGATCTTCATAAGAATAATCAACGGAAATTAGGATATGGCCTATCAATAAGAATCAGTATAAGTAAACATTCATTCATTCAAGAGATGAATTACTTATGAAACATTTAGTTTATTTAAATGTAGGTATTGTACAAAAGAAAAATGACTTAATTATATTTAGAATATCTAATTTTGAAGACATTTATTTTAAAATTATTCCTTTCTTTAAATCGTATAATATAGTAGGTGAGAAGTTATTAGATTTTTAGGATTTTTGTGAAGTAGCTGAGTTGTTAATCAAAGAAAAAACATTTAACTACCTCTATCTCGGACTCAGCCATAGGCGAGGGGAAGAAGGTCTGGATAAAATTAAGTTAATTAAATCTGAAATGAATAAAAATAGATATAAAATATATAAATATTATTTAAAGTTCTTGGTTCAAATCCAAGTATCCACCCTTAAGCCTAGATAGTTTAACGGTTAAAACACCGACCTCATATGTTGGTAATAAAAGTTCGATTCTTTTTCCAGGCTAGCTGGCTAGGCTAAATCCCTATTAAATTCATTAATATTAGGGTGAAGATTTTATATTAATTTAAGTCATGATAGTATTATCAATTATATCTCTTTTACTTTCAAATGCCGTTAATTTGAGACGTGACATATCTATTTTATATAATAGAATAGCTATGATTATACTAACATATTGTATCTTAAATGATATCACCTCTTTAAGTGTAGTTACTAAAGGTATAGCTCTACATGGAGGTTTATTATTAGTTACAAATCTTACACAAATATTCCATATTTTCTTATTTTTAGTTAGTATATTAATATTAACATTAACTAGCTTTTATCCTAGAAAAGTGTGAGTATCAGAATATTCATCTTTAAAAGATTTAATTTTTAAGAATTTTGTTTATTATAATACAAAAATAATAAATAAAATGGGTGAACATCTTAAAATAATAGAATATCCTGAAGAATAGCTTGGGAAGCTATTTATGGGAAAAACTGCCAAACTCCGGGGAAGCCCTAAAGCTTTTGATACCAAATCTGGTTGAATTATACCGCGGTGGATGAATTAATTACTCATGTATGGTAACAAGTCAAAAGATTCTTGAAAAAGAAATGGGTAATCGCGGATCTAAGTCAAGTAAAGGTAATACTTTATTTGTAAAAGAGCAACGAGTAGACGGTAGTTACATAGAGTGTAAAAGTACTCGCTCTGTGTTAAGGTATACTCTTAGAGGCTTCGAAAGAAGTACCTGAGCTGGAATCCCTTCTAACCAAATTATAAATAAAAAACTATATTCAACAACTAAAATTTCAAAAAATATTCTTGAATCTCAATTATATACTAACAATGATAAAAATTTTATTTTAAACCCTTGATTTGTCAGCGGATTTATAGATGGAGATGGTTCATTTTCCGTTTCTATTGCTAAAAAAAAATCAGGTACGGGGTGAAAAATTCAACCTATATTTTCTATAGGGCTAGATACAAAAGATTTAGATCTTTTAATTCAAATTAAAACTTATTTTAAAGCAGGTAAAATCTATACTAGTAAAAGAGGTGTAGTTTATTATACTGTGAGTTCAACAAAAGATATAATAAAATATATCTTACCTCATTTTGACAAGTATCCTTTATTTTCTCTTAAGTTAAAAGATTATTTAGTGTTTAAAAAGATAGTTCTTCTTATGGGAGAACATAACTCTTTACCTGGTTTATTCAAAATATTCTCTCTAAGAGCTATTTTAAATAAAGGACTACCTTACAGAGTTAAAACTGAATTTCCGTATATAAATCCTGCTACTATACCAGAGTTTAAGACAGAGGATGTCTTAAATCCTAATTGGTTATCTGGATTTATAACAGCAGAAGGGTCTTTCTTTATTTCTCTTTATCCTAATAAGGGGAGAAAAGCCGAGTATGCTGTGAGCCTAATATTTAGTTTAAGTCAACACATTAAAGATCTAAATTTACTAGAATTAATTGTTAAATATTTAGGGTGCGGTACAGTTAGAAAATCTAATTCTCGCGAATCCGCTGAAATAGTTATAACTAAATCAGTGGATATTCATCTAAAATTAATCCCTTTTTTATCTAAATATCCTCTTTCTGGAGTAAAATCATTAGACTTAGAAAAATTTAAAAAAGTATCTCTTTTAATAGAAAATAAAGCTCATTTAACTTCAGAGGGTATCGTACTGATAAAAGCTATTAAAGATGGAATGTATAATAGAGAGTTGTAAGGTTATAATTTAAAATTGTAATCTTTAAAAGTTCATTATTTATAATTTGTATGATCAATCCAGTTACCACGTTAATTTTATTATTTATTATAACCGGTGCAATATTTTTAATGTCAACTAATGACTTAGTTTCTATCTTCTTAGCTATAGAATTACAAAGTTATGGTTTATATATATTAAGTACTATATATAGAAACTCTGAATTATCTACTACTGGAGGTTTAATGTATTTCTTATTAGGAGGATTAAGTTCTTGTTTTATTTTATTAGGTACAGCTTTAATATATGCTAACTCAGGTAGTACAAGTTTAGATGGTTTATATATTATAACAAGTATAAGTGACGTAAGTTCTACAGACTTATGATATAAACCTTATTATATAAATTTATCATTAGTAATATTTACTATTGGATTTTTATTTAAAATAAGTGCAGCACCATTTCACTTCTGATCTCCTGAAGGAATACTTGGGAAATATTCAACCGTTGGGAGTAAACTATCAAATTCCGGGGACACCCTAGAACTTCAAGTACCAAACTATATTCGAAAGCGTATAAGTGGATGAACTAATCACTCATGTAAGGTAATAAGCTTGAAGGCTTCTGAAAAGAACGTGGGCTATCGCGGATCTAAGTCAGTAGTATGTGAAAACACAACTGTAAAAGAGCAACGAGTAGATGGTAGTTTATGTGTTATTAATTTATCACATTTAAGATGTACTCTAATGGGTTTCGAAAGAAATTATCAAGTTAAAATCCCTTCTAATCAAATTATTCAAAAACGGTTGTATTCTACTGAATCTACCTTAAACAATACTTCTAAATTATATTTAAATTTAAATGAACCTTGATTTGTAACAGGATTCGCCGATGCTGAAGGCTGCTTTCTTATAATAGTTCGTAAGTCACCTAGATATAAATTAGGTTGACTAATAGAAGCTAATTTTACAATTAATCTTCATGCTAGAGACAAAAATCTATTAAGCCTTATTCAAACTTATTTTAATGGAATAGGAAGAATAAGTAAAGAAAGAAACGGATGTTGTGATTATACAATAGGTTCTTTAGATCAAATAGTTGATAAAGTATTACCACATTTTGATAAATATCCTTTAAACACTAAGAAATACTCTGATTATCTATTGTTTAGAGAAGCTGTGATTATGATGTCAAATAAAGAACATTTAAGTGAGGAAGGTTTACAAAGAATAATTAATATACGGGCTGGCTTAAATAGAGGATTAACTTCTTTATTGTTAGAAGCTTTTCCTAAAAGCATTCCTTGTATAAGACCTTCTTTTACAATTAATACTTCTAATTTACATCCTGAATGAATAGCTGGTTTTGTGTCAGGAGATGGTTCTTTTAAAATTAGTATTAGAGAATCTAAATTACAAAAAATAGGTAGTCGTGTATCTTTAATTTTTGTAATTACTCAACATATTCGTGATGAGTTATTATTAAAAAGTTTTATAGATTTTTTTAAGTGTGGTCAGACTTATTCTTATAAAGATTATATTGAGTATAGATGTCAATCCTTTAAAGATATTTATGAAAAGATCTTACCTTTTTTTTATAAACATTCTATACTTGGTACTAAACTTGAAGATTTCAAAGATTGAGCTAAAATTGCTGAAATGATTCAAATGAAGATTCATTTAACTGAACAAGGTTTAAATGAAATACGTAAAATAAGAGTAGGTATGAATAAAGGTAGATATTTAAAATAGTTTAAACTTGTTTTTTCTTTAATTTGTACGATAAATTTAACCGCCGTGGACGTTTATGATGCAATACCTACAATCGTTACAACTTTTGTAGCTTTAATAGCTAAAATATCTATATTCATATTATTATTACAATTAGTTTACTATACTAATAATAGTTTCTCTGAAATGAGCTGAACATTTATCTTGTTAATGAGTTCATTATTCTCATTAATTGTAGGTACAGTTGTAGGTTTAACTCAGTTTAGAATTAAAAGATTATTAGCTTATAGTACAATCTCTCACGTAGGATTTATGTTATTAGCTTTAGGAATTTCTAGTGTTGAATCAACACAAGCATTCTTATTCTATTTAACACAATATATAATAAGTAACTTAAATGTATTTATTATATTAGTAGCTATAGGTTTCTCTTTATATTGCTATACTAGTGATAATAAAGAACATGAAGAGTTAATGGATAAAACTAACTCTCCTATACAATTAGTAAGTCAATTAAAAGGTTATTTCTATATAAACCCAGTATTAGCTATAAGTTTAGCTATTACAATCTTCTCATTTGTAGGTGTACCTCCTTTAGTAGGATTCTTCGGTAAACAGATGGTATTAAGCGCAGCTTTAGATAAAGAATTAGTATTCTTATCAATAGTAGCTATACTAACAAGTGTAGTAGGTGGTGTTTATTATTTAGGAATAATTAAAGAAATTTTCTTTACAAAACCTGATTATAAAGTAAATACTTTATTAGAAAACTTAATATTAAAAGGTAATGTATTGGACAATAATAGAAATGTTGTTAGAAGTATAAACTTTAAATATAACAATATAGCTATCTCAAGTCCTATAGCTTTCGTTATATCTACAATAACATTAGTAATATTATCATTTATATTTATAAATAAAGAATGACTAAGCATGGGTACCATATTGGTACAAATCTTATTTAACTGTTAAATGAGTAGTGTAACTTTCTTATTTATTCTTGTATGTGCTATAGCTATATTATTCTTAGTACTTAATTTTGTATTGGCACCTCATAATCCTAAAATTTGATTTGGGAAATCAATACATTGGGATAAACTACCAAATTCCGGGAAAGCCTTAAAGCTTCTGATACTAAACTATAGTCGAAAGGCTATAAGTGGCTGAAGTAATTTCTCAGATATAGTAACAAGTCAGAAGATATACGAAAGTTTAATAGGTAACCGCGGATCTAAGTCAGTAATATGTAATAATATTATTGTAAAAGAGCAACGAGTAGACGGTAGTTGCATTGAATATTTTCATAAGAAAAATTACTCAATGTTAAGGTATACTCTAGTGGGCTTCGAAAGAAGTTATCAGACTAAAATCCCTTCTAACTTTATAAATTTAAATAGAAATTTTTGTACCTTAGAATCTAAATTAAACCCTTTTTACGTCACAGGTTTTGTAGACGGTGAAGGTTCTTTTATATTAACTATAATAAGAAATAATAAATATAAATCTGGTTGACGTGTAGCTTGTAGATTTATAATAAGTTTACATAAAAAAGATCTAAAGTTATTAAATAACATTAAAGAATTTTTCGGTACAGGTAATGTATTCCTTATGTCTAAGGATTCTGCGCAATATCGTGTTGAATCTTTACCAGGTTTAGATATTATAATTAATCATTTTGATAAATACTCTTTAATTACACAAAAACAAGCTGATTTTAAGTTATTAAAATTAGCCCATGGTTTAATCAAAAACAAAAGCCATCTTACTAAAGATGGATTGTTAAAACTTGTAGCTTTAAAAGCTGTAATAAATAATGGGATGAATAATGATTTAAGTATTGCCTTCCCTGACATTCATACTGTTTTAAGACCAGGAGTGCAAGTACCTAAAATTATGAATCCTAATTGATTATCAGGATTTGTAGAAGGAGAGGGTTGTTTTAGTGTTGTTATTTTTAAGAATAAAACATCTAAATTAGGTGAAGCAGTTAAATTGAGTTTTATAATAACTCAAAGTATTAGAGATGAGTATCTAATAAAAAGTTTAATAGAATATTTAGGGTGTGGTAATACAAGTTTAGATTCTAGAGGTACTATTGATTTTAAAATAACGAAATTTTCTAGCTTAAGAGATATTATTCTTCCTTTTTTTGCTAAATATCCCTTAAAAGGCAATAAAAGTTTAGACCTTTCAGATTTTAGTGAAATAATAAGATTAATGGAAAATAAATCGCATTTAACTTTAGAAGGATTAAATAAAATAAAACAAATCCGTAATAAGATGAATACGAATAGAAAATAAGTTTAAAATCAAAATGTTAATTTATAAATATGAGAAATTTGGTTTAAACGTATCAAGAAAAATATAGTATATTCGAGTGTGGTTTTCATAGTTTCTTAGGACAGAATAGAGCTCAATTTGGGGTTAAATTCTTCATATTTGCATTAGTATATTTAGTGTTAGATCTAGAATTATTAGTAATATACCCTTTTGGAATGAGTGGATATGAAAACGGTGTATATGGTTTAATTATAGTATTACTATTTATAGGTATTATTACTGCAGGATTCGTATTTGAATTAGGTAAGGGAGCCTTAAAAATAGATAGTAGACAATCCTACAACTATTTTAACAAATCAAAAAATTTTGTTAACACATTTATAGAAAACAAATAATCATAAATTAATAAACTTTAATTAATACATCAAAAATAAGACAAGTATGTCTTTATTATTTTGTGAAATTTACATTTCTAACTAAAAAGCATAACAATTTACGAGATTTTTATTTTTAATATTCTACAAGTATTATGTTACAATCATCAAAAATATTAGGAGCAGGATTAGCTACAGTAGGTGTAGCAGGAGCTGGAGTTGGAATCGGTGTAGTATTCGGATGTTTAATCTTAGGTGTAGCTAGAAACCCTTCATTAAAAAACCAATTATTCACTTATTCAATTTTAGGATTCGCTTTCTCAGAAGCTACAGCGTTAAGCGAATAGCGCTGTATAAAGAGGGTGAATTGCAAGAAGTACATAAAAGTTATGTTAATTTGCAGCGAAGTTTAATATAATACAATTTTATATATTAAAACCGTTCAACGACTAGTAGATGAGTAATGTATTAACAATAATTCTGCCTAGAGCGCCCTCATACCTTATAATATATAAGGTGTAAGACATAGTCTAATAAGAAAGAGATTTCTTATAAGTGTTAAGTATTAATTAAAATATATAAGATATCCTTTTTATGTAATAGTTTCTTACGTAAAAGAATATCAACTAAAATTAATATCAATTCAAGAATACCTTTAGGTATAGAAAAATCTTACTATGATCCTTTGAATCAAAGAGAAGAAGTACGTAAAGACAACAATAATAAGATAGGAGTGTATGCTTCCCTTGCCTTGCCATGCTGTCAATGCAGGGCAAAGTGAGAAAACAAGATTAATAATAAGATCTATGTAGGTAGTGGTGATCCTTTATACTTAAGATTAAGTGATTATTATCAACGTTGGTATTTAGTGCGCACGCTACTAAAAATAATTTATTTATTGTAAGATCGTTAAATAAGTATTCTATGAAAAACTTTAATCTTCATATTTTAGAATATAGTAATTCAGAAGATATACTAAAGTGCGAACAAAAATGAATAGATTATATTAAACCTGAATACAATATTAATCCTACAGCTGGTAGTACAAAAGGGTATAAACATACTTCAGAGTCTATAGAAAAGATGAAAATATTAGCTAGAGGAAGAACACATAGTACTGAAGTTAAGGAGCTTATTAGTATAACACGTAAAGGTGATAATAATTCTTTTTATAATAAGAAACATACTACTGAAACTATAGAAATCTTAAAAAAATATAGCTAGAAATAGAAAACATCTCCCTGTTAAAGGATTAGAAGTTGAAATAACAGATTTAGAAACTAAAACTACTACTGTATACAGTAGTATAAGAAAAGCAGCTAAATTCTTAAAATCAGATATAAAGATTATATTAAGAAGAGAAGCTTCTCAATCAGAGAAAGGTATAAATACACCATATAGAAATAGATATATTATTAATATAAATAGAGATAAGTAATGACATTTTATATTGTATTCGCTTTAATGATGTCATTACTTTTATTATACGTTGCATAATACGTATTAATTAAAGTTTATAAGGGATAGGGTGGGTGGGGTGTTAGTATAACTAACAACAAAAATTCAACAATTCTATTTGAATTAGAAATTATATTATTCTAAAAATTATGAAATTTAATTTTAATTCTATATGAAAATATATTGCAGGAGGAAGTACTGTTCTAGGATATCAAGCTTTCTATGAAACAATTACCAGCAAACAAAAAGCTGAAGAAGTTAATAGAAATATTAAAGATATGAATCTAAAAATTGATTCATTATGTGATAATATGAAAAATACTAATAAAGATAAAAATGAAATTATAGATATGCAAAATTCGTTTAAAGAAGTTAAAAATTCTCTTAATGAATTATCAAATATAAATAAAAAATATTGAGATAAACCTAGTGAAAACGAAAATTTTTGTATCTCATCATTCGAATCTTATAAGCAAGAATTTAGTAAGGCTTTTGAAAGAGCTCAAGAAATAACTGACAAAGTAAACAAAAAATACAGTCAATTTGAAAGTCCTATAAACAAATTAGCTGACGATAATTATGTAATAAAATTAATTAATGAATTCAAGAATTATTTATCAAATTTAACTATAACTGAAATTTGTTTGGTTATTAATATAAGTAGTTCTATTTTTGTCTTAACTTGTCTTGTTACCATATTATTTGCTGTATATGGTAATAAATTACTAGATAAGCTCAATTTAGAACAAAAATATCCTAAATTAGCTTCTTTTATTAAGTTAAGAGCTAAATTACAACATACTTATATATTTATTAACACTTTACTTATTATTATTGCTTTAATATTAATGATTATTATAAATTTTATTACATTAGTAAATGGAGATTAATATGTCAAAGATATTTACTATATACATTAATACTTTTTAAAAGAATAAATAATCATTGTATTCGACATCATTAATGATGTCATTACTTTTATTATACGTTGCATAATACGTATTAATTAAAAATTATTTAATTATAAGGGACTGGATGGGGGTAGGGATGTTAGTATAACTAACAACAAAAATTCAACAATTCTATTTGAATTAGAAATTTCGTTATAATTACATTATGAAAAACTTATTAAATTCATTTGTATCTTTTGACGCACCTGTTGCTTGAGGTATTTACTTCCAAGACAGTGCTACACCACAAATGGAAGGATTAGTAGAATTACATGATAATATTATGTATTACTTAGTATTAATCTTATTCGCAGTGGGGTGAGTATTATTCTCGATAATAAGAAATTTTGCTGCTACAAAAGCACCTATATCTCACAAATACTTAAACCATGGTACTTTAATCGAATTAATATGAACTATAACTCCTGCAGTTATATTAATATTAATAGCATTCCCTTCATTCAAATTATTATATTTAATGGATGAAGTTAATGATCCTTCAATGACTGTATTAGCAGAAGGTTTCTTTTTTATAGGTGGCCTTAAATTATATATATTAAATAAAATAAAAGAAGCCAGATATGGAGAAAAAAACAATACTTCAGTATCTAATAAACTAGCTCAAGTTAAAGGTACGAATAATTTAAGTTTTAATCATAGACGACTAAAAAATTTGAATAAATATAATAATTTCTATTTTATTAAAACATTTCATACTAAGGTAAGAGCTTATAGTAGGATAGGACCTCATAATAAAGAAGTTTTATCTATAATCATAGGTTCTTTATTGGGGGATGCTTATGCCAATGCAAGAACAATAGAAGGAACTAGAATTTGTTATAGACAAAGTGGCAAACATATTGATTACTTGTTTTGGCTTTATGATTTTTTCCATACAAGAGGTTATTGTTCTAATTTACAACCTAGAAAATATACAAGAAAACTTCAAGGTATAGAATATTATGGTTATGAGTTTAATACTTTTACTTTTAGAAGTTTTAATTGAATACACAAATTATTTTATAAAAAAGGTATAAAGTATATAAATCCTCAAATAGAACAATATTTAACGCCTTTAGCTTTAGCTATTTGGGTTATGGATAATGGTTGTTGAGTTAACAACGGAGTTAGAATCGCTACAAATTGTTTTGAATTAGAAGAGGTAAAATTACTAGCTAACTTCTTAACTAAACTTTATAATTTAAATTGTACAGTTCAAAAAATTGACGGAAGATACTCCGTATATATAACAAAAGATTCTATACCTAAGTTGAGAAATACAATATTACCTTATATACATTTTAGTATGAGATATAAATTAGGCTTAAAAAATGAAAAAGTATAAGTTCTTTTAACCGAAGTTTTTACTTCAACATATATATAATAGTCGTGATGTTAATAGAAAGAAGTAATTAATTAATAGAGCCATAATTAATTAACTATTTATTAGGAAAAGTTTCAATTTATTAATATCTAAGATCCCGACGGGGATCTTTAAGAGAATATAGATTTTCTTAGGCGACATGAGTGAAAACAGTTAACATATTATTATTTTTCAATATCTAATAATAATACAAGACTGTCAGTAAATAATTTGTTTTTTATTGTTTATTGCCACAGACTGGGTCACTTGTGGGTAACTTTACGGTTGCTTAATGTACAGTCGACAAGTTGTTTTTATTACAACTGCACCAATGATATTGAAGCTACCAATATCCAGATTTTATAGATTCTAACGAAGAATTTATAGAATTTGATTCATATATCGTACCAGAATCTGACTTAGAAGACGGTGGATTAAGAATGTTAGAAGTTGATAACAGAGTTATAGTTCCTGAGTTAACACATATCAGATTTGTTATAACATCTGGAGACGTTATACATTCATTCGCATGTCCTTCATTAGGTATAAAAACTGATGCATATCCTGGTAGATTAAATCAAGTATCAGTATTTATTAACAGAGAAGGTGTATTCTATGGACAATGTTCAGAAATATGTGGAATCTTACACAGTTCAATGCCTATAGTTATTCAATCTGTAAATATAGACAAATTTGTTCACTGATTATACAATGCTTAATTTAAGCCTGTGCAGTTATGCATATATTGCATATTTTATCTGATAACAATATTATCAGTTAAAAGAGGTATTAGTTTAATGGTAAAACTTGATGTTACGGCCATCACATTTGTAGTTCGAGTCTATGATGCCTCTAGTATAGTTTCATTTAGAAAGTCTATACTAAACATGTTCCTTCGGCTTTGACATATAGTCCTATTTTACTTAGAAATTAAGAAGTAAAATTCAGAATGGCCAAAGGTAGAATAATTTGATTAAATATTTAATTCAAAATATGAGTTTAACTTTAGTACTTTTTTTAATAGGAATTTTAGGGTTCGTATTTAATAGAAAAAATATAATATTAATGCTTATTTCTATAGAAATAATGCTATTATCTATAACATTCCTAATATTAACAAGTTCTATTAATCTTGATGATATAATAGGGCAAACATATGCTATATACATTATAGTAGTTGCCGGTGCAGAATCTGCTTTAGGTTTGGCTATTTTAGTAGCCTTTTATAGACTAAGAGGAAGTATCGCAATAGAATATAAATAATGTATTTAAGTATTATTATATTACCTTTATTAGGATCTATAGTATCCGGATTTTTTGGTAGAAAAGTCGGTGTGACAGGTAGTCGTATAATTGGTTGTTCAAGTATATTAGCAACTACAGTATTAGCCGTTATCGGTTTCTTTGAAATAGGATTTAGTAATAATCCTGTTTCTATAACTTTATTTAAATGATTAGACAGTGAATCATTTAATATGATGTGAAATTTCCAATTTGATAGCTTAACAGTATCAATGTTAATACCCGTATTAGTAATTAGTACTTTAGTACACTTTTACTCTATAGGTTATATGAGTCATGATCCTCACAGTCAAAGATTCTTCAGTTATTTAAGTTTGTTCACTTTTATGATGATCATTTTGGTGACAGGAAATAATTACTTAGTAATGTTCGTTGGTTGAGAAGGTTACTATAATGGCCTTAAATGATTAAATTTTAAAAACAAAAATAATAATCAAACATATAAATTAAATATTAATTTGCCTATACAGAAAATATATTCTTCTATTAATGTAAAATATTCTAAAGAATATAAAGATAACTATATGTTAACCAATATTAAAAAAGAAGCATTAATAGGTATTATATTAGGAGACGGATTTTTATAAATATCTAAAGTTACTCATAATACAAGACTTAGAATAGAACAATCTTACCCGGAAAAAATTGAATATTTACAAAGTTTATATGAATTATTAAAACCATTGACTGCAATGGAACCCGCTATATTAACTAGGCATAATAAAAAAAGAAATACTATAACTCAATCTATGTATTTTAGAACTTTAGCTATGCCTTGTTTAAATTATTATTATGATTTGTTTTATGTTAATAAATTAAAAATAATTCCTAATAATCTTAACGAATTATTAACACCTAGAGGATTAGCTTATTGAATTATGGACGACGGAAGTAAATCTTTTTATAATCAAACTATTTTACATACTAGAGCTTTTAAAAAAGAACAATTAGTATATATTCAAGAAGTTTTATATAACAACTTTCAATTAACAAGTAGATTAGAAGAAAAAACATTTAATCAATGAGTTATTTATATACATAAACGTCAAAAAGTAAAATTAGTAGATATAGTAGGACCATATCTGCATAAATCTATGTTATATAAAATTTAATTATAGTTAATAATAAAGATATATCAATGAATAATAAAATAAAAGATATATTATAATGTAAAGTTATAGTTATTATTAGCGACATCGTTGTAAACGATCAACTAAGCAGAGCTAGCTTAAAGATCGTCGGTTATTTTTATAGATCGCGACAGACTGGTTCAACGGTGGGTGGCTGAGATGCTGCTTAATGCACAGTCGGAATCTTTATATCTTTATAGATATACCAAGGCTTAATTTTGAAGTACAGGAATTATATACTAGCTTTTTATGTATATAATTTAAAGATTTGGTTGGAGTTTGTTCATACCTTTTAGTTAGTTTCTGATTTACTAGAATAGCAGCTAATCAAAGTTCATTATCAGCATTTTTAACTAACAGAGTTGGTGATGCTTTCTTAACAATAGGTATGTTCGTATTATTATGATCTTTAGGTAATTTAGATTATAGTACAGTATTTTCAGTTGCTCCTTACATTAATGAAAATATTATAACAATAATAGGAATTTGCTTATTAATAGGTGCTATGGCAAAAAGTTCACAAGTAGGTCTTCATATATGATTACCTATGGCTATGGAGGGTCCTACACCTGTATCTGCATTAATTCACGCTGCTACTATGGTTACAGCAGGAGTTTATTTATTAATACGTTCATCACCTTTAATAGAATATAGTTCAACAGTTTTATTGATATGTTTATGATTAGGTGCTGTTACTACAGTATTTAGTTCTTTAATAGGATTATTCCAACAAGATATTAAAAAAATTATTGCTTATTCTACAATGAGTCAATTGGCTCGAGAATATACTACTCATTTAAGTATATTTAGGCATCAAACTATATGCGTAGAAGCCATATATAAAAATATTATAGCCAATTCGCAGATAACCAAAGCTCGTGATTATTCTATAAATAATCACTGTAATTTCAAATTTTTTAATTCATCTACCATTATAAGGTTACACTTGTACATTTTGTGCGGGTTAATAAGATGAAAATTTGAGATTATTAGTAAGTCAGTAGGAATCTCAGAGGCCATACGTTTGATATTAGTCTTTATTAAATTCAAATTAATGAATTTAATAGAAAAATTTTTTATCTTTAAACAAAAAGATTTTAATAAAACTCTTACACCTTTAAGAAAAACTAAGAAGATTGGGGTTTTTAGTAGGAATATGTCTACAAATACTAGCGGTTTGAAGAATATAATCCTAGATTCAGAAGATCTTATATTTAGACAATGATTAGCAGGATTAATCGATGGAGATGGATACTTTTTATTATCTAAAAATGGATATAATAGTTGTGAAATAACTATAGACACTAGAGATAAAAAAGTTTTGTATTTAATTCAAAATAGATATGGAGGATTTATAAAACAAATTTCAAATGCATATGCATTTAAATATAAATTAAGAAATAGAGCAGGTTTAATTGAATTAATAAAAGATGTAAATGGATTGATTAGAAATCCTACACGTTTATTGCAAATGAATAAGCTCTGTGTGAAATTTAATTTAGAATTAAAGTATGCAAAGAATTTAAGTTTTAATGATGGGTGACTAAGTGGTTTTATTGATAGTGATGGTTCAATATATTATAGTGAATCATCAGGTCAAGTTTTTATTAGTATATCTCAAAAAAATAAATACTTATTAGAACCTCTAATTCATATATATGGAGGAAGAGTGGATATTTCTAGTCCTAAAATAGAAGCATTTAAATATGTTATATATAGAAAGGCTGAACTGTTTAATTTAATAGATAATTATTTTAACAAGTATCCCTTAAAAACAGAAAAAATGAAAAGAGTTAATTTAATAAAACAATTTTATTTAGTTAGATTAAGTAAAAAAAATGATGATGATGTTGTAAAACTTAATGAATGAGTTAAGTTCAAAGATAAATGAGAAAAATATAAAGATTAATAAAGAAATGGTCCAAATTACGTAACATTTTTAGTCTTTTCAAGACTCCTCACTTCGTAATTTTGCAATTAGGTATGATGGTTATAGCTATAGGATTATCTTCATATAATATTGCTATATTCCACTTAATTAATCATGCCTTCTATAAAGGATTATTATTCTTAGGTGCAGGTGCTGTTATACACGCCGTATCTGATAATCAAGATTTAAGAAGATATGGTGGATTAATTTCATTCTTACCTTTAACTTATACAGTAATTTTAATAGCTAGTCTTAGTTTAGTAGCCTTTCCATTTATGACAGGTTTCTATAGTAAAGATTTTATATTAGAATCTGCATATGGTCAATATCACTTTAGTAGTGTTAATGTTTATTTTATTGCTACTATAGGTGCAATATTTACTACATTATATTCAGTCAAAGTGTTATACTTAACTTTCTTAGCTAATCCTAATGGTCCTGTAAATTATTACAAAAATGCTCACGAAGGGGATATCTTCTTAAGTTTACCATTAGTTATATTAGCTATATTCTCTATATACTTTGGATTCTTAACTAAAGATATATTTATAGGATTAGGATCAGGATTCTTTACTGATAATAGTATATTCATACATCCAATGCATGAAATATTAATAGATACAGAATTTGCTGTGCCTACATTCTTCAAATTATTACCATTCTTCTTTACAGTAGGTTTTTCAGCTTTAGCTATAATCTATCCTGAATTTATGCCTAAATCTGTAACAAACTTCAAATTATCTAAATTAGGTTACTATCTATTTGGTTTCTTTAACCAGCGTTTCTTAGTAGAATTATTCTATAACAAATATATAGTTAATACAGTTTTAGATTTGGGAGGTCAGACAACTAAAGTATTAGATAAAGGAAGTATAGAATGAGTAGGTCCATATGGAATGAACGTGATATTAACTAAAACAAGTAAAACTATATCTGTATTAAGTAAAGGAGTTGTAACAGATTATGCTCTTTATATATTAATAGGTGTTTGTTTCTACTTATCTATATTTAGTTTCGTATCAGTATACTTAGATTTAGTCAATGTTATCACAGTAACATGTGTAGCAGTTTTATTAGGAATAAGTAATTACGTACGTAAAGAGGCTTAATCTAACTTATTATGAAAAATAAAAAGAATTATTCTTTGCATAATATGCAGTATATACATTACAGATTATGAAATATTGATCAATGTATAATTGAACAAAATGTTTATATAGCTTACCTTAGTTATAAGTTTTTATGTTTAAATTAGTTTTAAATATAATATATACATTAAAAATCTAATTAAATTTATAAATAAAATTATGAGAATATTAAAAAGTCATCCTTTCTTAAAGTTGTTTAACGCATACTTAATAGATCATTCACAACCTAGTAACATAAGCTACTTATGAAATTTCGGTTCATTATTAGGATTATGTTTAGGTATACAAATAATAACTGGTGTAACATTAGCAATGCATTATAATCCAAGTGTAGCAGAAGCCTTCAATTCTGTAGAACATATTATGCGTGATGTTAACAATGGTTGATTAGTTCGTTACTTGCACAGTAATACAGCCTCAGCTTTCTTCTTCTTAGTCTACTTACATATAGGTAGAGGATTATATTATGGATCTTATAGAGCTCCTAGAACATTAGCATGAGTAATAGGTGCAATAATATTAATCCTTATGATGGGTACAGGTTTCCTGGGTTTGTTAAATAGCCCAAAATGACATGAATTATTTTTCAACTTTTCTTCAATAAATCTTTTTTTATTTATTAACAATATTATTAACAATTCTTTTTTTCTAAATATATACATATTAACGTTTATAGTTAGTTATTTATTGTTTTACTTAGATGACTATAAGCTTTCAAGTATAACAACTTTTAAGTATATACAGCTCTTCATTTTCATTAGCTCACCTTTAATATTATCTTTTTATACTTTTAATAAGAATATTTCGATTGATATTATATATAATATCAAGGAAACTAGTAACAATATCCATTTACATGGACATGGCCAAATTACTTTAGATAAAGAAACAGGTAAAGCTATAAATCAAGGTTTAAGTACAGTTGGTACTCAAATAGGATTAGGAGCTTCAATTGTAGGTGTAAGTACAGCTGTAGGTAAAGCTATAAGTAAAAGTAGCTTACCTCCTTTACAAAAAACAGGGTTCATAGTAGGTAGTGGATTAATAGCTGGTTTAGGTCATTCTGTTATAAGTTCACATAACAGAAATTTAATAGCCACAGAGAATTTAACTAAATTTTCAGAGGGTGTTATACAAACAGTTTCTGCGGAAAATGCTGCAAAAACTGATACCGTTGTGAACATAAGTGGCTCATGTATAAATAAATTTGTTAATAATACTTGTGTAAGTCCTTTACAAGAGATATTATTTAGTTCTGAAATGATATATTACACTTGTTTAGGTATAGCTTATTTATTAATTTTACAATTAATATTTAAATTTCATTTTAAAGATACAATTAGTTTGAAATTATCTAAAATATTTGGTAATAATTTGAATTTTAAATTAGAATATTATATTAATAAGTTAATTAAATTAAATAAACAAATGAGTTTATTCTGAATCTGATTTGGTCTTTTAATAATAATATTTGGTCTAAGTATTGATATGTATTCTATTTATAAACTATCCATTAATATGGATAATTTGATCAATGTACATAGTTTATTAAATAATGGTTTAGTAAATTATAAGATATCTTCTTTAAATTATTCAATGAAAGAAATATTATTCTACTTAAAGGTTGCTAACCTAACATCTATCATAATTATAATATTTTTGATATTACAATTTATTATTAAATTTCATTTAGATATAAAAATTAAGAATACTTACATTTGATTATTAATATTAATACTAATAGTTTCTCTTATGGGATCTGCTCATTTTTATGAATATTTATATAATCATATAAATGATTATGTATGTATATATATGAATTAAAAAAAATAAAGAAAATGATAAAAACGAATAACCAATTAATAATAAATTTTTTACAAGAAAATAAATTGAATCCTATTTATTTATACGAAGATTTATATTTAGAAGATGTAAAAATGCGAATAAAAAATGAAACTAAGAATCTTAGTGGAATTTATCTTATATTTAACAAAATAACTGGAGATTACTATATAGGATCTGCATCTACAAACAAATTTTTTACTAGATTTTCCCATCATTTAATTAATCTAACAGGAAGTAAAATAATAAAACTTGCTATTAGAAAGTATAAATTATCAAATTTTGCATTTATAATACTAGAATTGTTCCCAGAAATAGTAAATAAGGAAAATAATAAAAAGCTATTAGATATGGAAGATTTTTACTTAAAATACTTGTTACCTAATTATAATATATTAACTGAGGCGGGTTCAAGTTTTGGATATAAACATACTCAAGTTTCTCGTTTAAAAATGAAAAATCCTTATATCTATGAACGTTTAGAACTTAATACAAAATTTAATAAAGACAAAAGTTTTAGCTTTAAAACATTAGAAAAATTAAGAAAAAGTACAATTAAGCAGCAAAATAAAATTAATTCTTCTGAACAAGAAATATTTAATATGAAAAAAAAATCCGAAGCTATAGTATTATATAATTTAGATTATACCATATTTGGGAAATATTCTAGCATTATAGAATGTGCTAAAGATATTAATTGTAGTTCAAAAACAATAAATAGAACCTTAAAAACAGATAAAAAAATATTAAAAAGAAGATTTATTGTAAAATTAATGTAATAGAAAAGTTGAAAATAATTTATGTTATAGTCCCACTAGTTTAAATTTCTACGCAATCTTTAGAGAAAAGTAGTTTCTAAATATTCAATTATTAGAAATCAGGATATTATTATAAAAGATCTTGGAAATAACGTGGAATATCTTGACAGAGATATTGAAGAGATGTAATATCTCTTTGGCAATATTAGTGAAAACGATCAAAGATTTTTTATGAAACTTTGTTAAAAAAGAATATCTAACAAGTATTATAAATAAAAAAATAGAGATCGTCGGTTATCTAAATGATCGCGACAGACTGGGTCACTAATGGGTGTCTGAAATGATGCTTAATGCACAGTCGAGACTTTTAGTTATATATTATAACTAATAAAATTAACGAATTAAAAGTTATTTTAGCTTAGTATAATTGCTTTTTGTTATACTAAATAAGTTTGTATGTATTACCTTATGGACAAATGTCATTATGAGGAGCTACAGTTATTACTAATTTAATAAGTGCTATACCATGAATAGGACAAGACATCGTTGAGTTCATATGAGGAGGTTTTTCTGTTAATAATGCTACATTAAATAGATTCTTCGCATTACACTTTGTTTTACCTTTTGTGTTAGCTGCATTAGCTTTAATGCACTTAATAGCTGTACACGAGACAGCTGGAGCAAGTAATCCTTTAGGAGTACCAGGATACTATGATAGAGTACCTTTCGCACCATACTTTTTATTCAAAGATTTAATTACAATATTTATTTTCTTTTTTGTATTAAGTATGTTTGTATTCTTTATGCCTAATGTATTAGGAGATAGCGAAAATTACATTATGGCTAATCCTATGCAAACACCAGCTGCTATAGTACCTGAATGATAAAATAAATGTCATTCTAAAATCTCGAGAATTGCTGGAAAACCCTTATTAAAGGATGATCAGCAGGGAAGCTTTTATATAAAGAACCTTCAGAGACTATACACGAGACAATTCTATTTATAATTGAAGATATAGTCCGAGCATAGTACAAATACTATGAATTAACATAAAATTTATTGATTTAATCCCTACATTTTTATTCTCTTTATCTGGTTTTATACTTTTTGCAGCTCGTTCAACGAAAGGTATACCTCGTTTATCTTCTTTTCAAAGAGCTTCAATAGTATTACCAGGAGAAGTTAAAGAAATATTAGTAGGAATATTATTAGGAGATGCTCACATAGTAAAAAGATCTTTAACTGGTAACTCTAGATTAGTTTATACTCAAACTGCTATAAAGCATAAAGAATACTTTCATTATGTTTTTAGTTTCTTTTTATCTTTTTGTGTAACGAATTATATGCCTCAGCATAGATTAATATTAGATAAAAAAACTCAATCTACTTATCATGCCATATCTTTTACAACTATGCAATTACCTTGTTTTAATGAATATAGAGAATTATTTTATGATTTAAATAAAAGGAAAATAGTTCCAAATAATATAAAAGAACTATTAACTCCTTGTGGATTAGCTTTTTGAATTATGGATGATGGAAGTAAACATGGTGAGGGTTTACATCTCAGTGTTTATGGTTTTACTAACACAGATGTAGATAAACTAATTTTTACTTTACAAGATAAATTTAATCTTAAATGTTCTATACATTACAACAAGGATAATAAACCACGTATTTATATATTTAAAGAATCTATGAGTATTTTAATACTTTTAGTTAAACCTTATTTTATTAAAGAGATGTTATATAAATTAGGTTTATAGAGTACTCTAAAAAAATCTATAAATTATACGATTTATTACCATTCTATGCTATATTAAGATCTATACCTAATAAATTATTAGGTGTTGTAGCTATGTTTGCTTCATTAGTTGCTATATTAGCTTTACCCTTTACAGATTTAGGTAGAACTAAAGGTTTACAATTCAGACCTTTAAGTAAAATCTTATTCTATGTATTCTTAGCGAACTTCTTAATATTACAACAATTAGGTGCAAAACACGTTGAAAGTCCATTTATAGAATTTGGACAAATAAGTACAGCATTATATTTTGCTCATTTCTTCATCTTAGTACCTGTTGTTAGTATTATAGAAAATACTTTAATGGATTTATATCAAACAAATAATAAATCAAAATAATAGATCTATCAGTGATCTATATAATTTTATATTATCTTTTCTTAAGATATATAAAAAGATTATGCTGTAAACGGATTTACACTATGATTGCAAATCATCAGTTAGAGGTTCAATTCCTCCATAATCTTGGTATTGAAAATAAAATACAATACAATTAAAACTTAACTATAAAATTTTTATTAATACTTATTATATTAAATAATTTACTATATTTTTAATATAGAATATATTCATATATAATGGCAATTTAATTGATTATTTAATTGAAAGTATTAAAACGGAGTATAATATATATTTATTTTTAAATAAAGGCAGCTTTAGCTTTTTAAAATAATTTTATTTAGTCTAAATTTATATTAAAATTTAAAATAGAACATATTTGTTCACTCAATTATTAATATTATTAATAACTATTTTTAAAAACTATACTCTATTATTTCGTAATTTTGAAATTAGAAGGTACCACAAACCTAAACTTAAGATCTGAAATATCAATGGGTATGGAAAGATGATTTAACTCAACTAATGCTAAAGATATAGGAACTTTATATTTAATCTTTGCTTTATTCTCAGGATTATTAGGTACTGCTATGTCAGTATTAATAAGATTAGAATTAAGTGGACCAGGAGTACAATTCATATCAAATAACCAATTATATAACAGTATTGTTACAGCTCATGCTCTATTAATGATATTCTTCATGGTTATGCCTGCATTAATCGGAGGATTTGGAAATTTCTTAATGCCATTAATGGTAGGTGGTCCTGATATGGCAAAACAAGGATCATCCGTTGAAAAATTTACAGTAAAAAAAATAATGGATAGCTTGCGCAGCAAAAGAAATTCATCAAAAAATCCTAAAAATAGAAAAATATGAACTTATATATTATTAGGCATAATCTTATTTATATCTATCATTATTATATATAAATATGGTTTATTCTATTTTTTACAGGAAAGTTTGTTAATAGTGTTTTTTTATTTATTAACCTTATTTATGCTAGATGGATTTAAGTTTTCAAAAAATAAAAATATACAATATTTACAAATTGTATTATTTAGTATATTTATTTTTTATGTATTTTATTGATTTTATCAAAATTCTTTAGTATTACCCAAATTAAATATAAACCCTGAAGATTTGAGGAATCAAACGGATATAATATTAAAAGGTAAAGTAGTTTTAGATAAACAAGCCGCTGCCGAAGTAGCTGAAGGAATATCAAGTTTAGGTTCAAATGTAGGATTTGCAGCTACCGTTGGAGCTATAGCCGGAAGTATTTCTAAAGGTCTAGCAAAAACTACTTTACCTCCTATACAAAAAGCCGGTATTATTATGGCAGGAGGATTAGCAGGTGCAGTTTTACATGTAGGTGGTAGTGCTATAAATGCTCAAACACATGCAGCTGCAAGATTAAAACAACATAGCAATAATCCTGAAAATCTATCTAATATAAATACAACCAGTGATTTATTAAGAAATGCTGAAATAAAAAAGTTTATAGGGTTAAGTATAGATTCTAATAGTCCTTTAGAAATATTATTGTGATGTATAAATACACTTAGTAAAATATCTTTAATATTAATTGTAATAATAATAATTCAAATTCTTTTTAGATATTTTATTACAGATCAATCTAAATTAAAATTTCTAGAGAATTGATACCCAAATATTAGCAATAAGATCAAAAGTTCTGTAAATAAATTAATTAATTTAAATAAAAGTGTTAATTTAATTTATTTAATATTAGCTATAATAATACTATTGATATGTACACTTGGAATTTTTTATTTTTCATCAGAATTAAACAATAATATAAATGACTATGTGAATGTTTTTTGTAATAAAAGAAGATAATGAAAATATATCAAGAAAATAATAAATTTAAATCTTATTTAGCTGGTTTATTCGAAGGAAATGGACATATTTGAATGCCAAATGAATCTTTGAAGAAAAGACATAATCCTAAATTTTGTATAACTTTTGGGTTTAAAAATAAAGAATTAGCTTTAAAATTATTAGATATAATAGGTTATGGTTTTATTAAAGATAAACCTAAAAATAATACTTGTGTGCTTACCATATCGCCTGTTAAAGGATTAAAAAATATTCTTAATTATATTAATGGTCAATTAAGAACACCTAAAAATCATCAAGTTTATAAATTAATTGACTGAATAAACAAAAATCATAATGAAAATATAATTAAATTACCTATTAAAAAAGATAATTTAAATAAAGATGGTTGGTTATCAGGATTTATAGATGCAGATGGAAGTTTTTCCATACAACATACAATAAGAAAAAAAAGAAAAATTTCATGTAGGTTAAGACTAGAACAAAAAATGTACGATCCTATCACAAAAGATAATTACTTAAATATATTAACAACAATAGCTAATTACTGGGGTTGTAAATTAAAAACTAGGAAACAAATTTCAACGGGGAATGAGTATTACATTATAGTAGCTAGTAATAAAATATCTTTAGCTATACTAATAAATTATTTTAACAATTTTCCTTTATATTCTTCTAAATATTTAGATTATTTAGATTGAAAAAAAGCTGTTAAATTAATATTAAATAATAAACATTATACTCAAGAAGGAATAACAGAGATTAATATTATAAGAAATAGAATGAATTCAAAAAGAATAGAATTCAATTGAGATCATTTAAAAAAACTGTAAATTTTTCAATTTAATAGGGAATGCCGTGTAAAGATGTGAATTTTTATATTATGACTTCGCTATATGCATAGAATCTCTCGAATTATAAGATTAACTTCTTAATTTAACAGATATATATACACTTAATTGGATAGTAGTTATTCTAAGGTTGTTTTTTCGACCGAATTAATCGTAACAATTATATATACATGGGAAGAATATGCAGGAAACCAAAGTAATTTTTATTATTAGTAGGATCCTCAGAGACTACACGCGATGCTCATTATTTCAATTATAATAATGATGAAGATATAGTCCGGCCGGGTAGGAAACTACTTAAAGGGGTAACGATTCCCTAGATTAAATAATATAAGTTTCTGATTATTACCTCCTAGTTTAATGTTATTAATATTCTCTGCATGTATAGAAGGTGGAGCTGGTACAGGATGAACAATCTATCCTCCTTTATCTGGATTACAAAGTCACAGTGGACCTAGTGTAGACTTAGCTATATTCGCATTACACTTATCTGGGGTAAGTAGTTTATTAGGGGCTATAAACTTTATAACTACTATAGCTAACATGAGAACACCTGGTATAAAATTACACAAATTAGCATTATTCGGGTGAGCTGTAGTTATTACAGCTGTATTATTATTATTATCATTACCTGTATTAGCTGGTAAAATACTGCCAGCTTTAAATTTGGCCAATTGCTGGAAAGAGATATATGTATTAATTATATCTTTATCTGCAGGATGTTTAGTAAATTTGAACTTATTAAAAATCTTCAGAGACTATACGCCAAAATTTATATGCTATAAGCCTTTAAATAGATGAAGTAGATTATTGTCTAGTTGTAGTAATAATTTTGATTTTAGATTTGCTTCATACTTAGCAGGTTTAATTGAGGGAGATGGTACTATTATAGTACCAAAGACAGAAAGATCACCTAAAGGTCAATTATATTATCCTTCAATACAAATAGTATTTGATTTAAGAGATTACCCTTTAGCTTTAATGATACAATCTAATCTAGGTCATGGTTCTATTTCTAGGAAAAAAGGGTCTAGTACTTATGTATTATCAATAAACAAATCTGAAGGTATAATTCTTGTAACTCATCTTATAAATGGTTACCTGAGAACTCCTAAAATTTATGCTTTACATAGACTAATTGACTGATTAAATTCAAAACTTGATTTAAATATAGAAAAGAAGGGTAAAGATGTGAGTAATATAAACTCTAATTGTTGATTAGGAGGGTTTATAGATGCTGACGGACATTTTTCAGTAAGAACTACTTTAAGTAGTAAATATCCTAAAATAGAATGTAAATTTGAATTATCTCAAAGACAAGTTGACCATAATAATGAAAATAATTATGAATATTTGAGTTTAATCGCCGATTTATTACTATCTACTGTAAAAGTAACTAGAATGAATAAACCCAAACCTGAATATAGAGTTAGAACTATTAATTTAAATAGTAATTTAATATTAATAGAATATCTTGAAAAATACCCTTTATTTTCTAGTAAGTATTTAAATTATAAAGATTGAAGAAAAGTATTGTCATATTTTGAACTCAAAAAGCATACACAACCTGAATATATTAAAACTATAGTAGAAATCAAATCTCAGATGAATAACAACAGAACAGAATTTAATTGAGATCATTTAAAGAACTTTTATAGCTTATATAAATAAAATATAGTCCTAACAATATGGTGACATATTGAGTATCTACTTTAAACATAGCTTGCTATAGTTTAAAAGGTTAATTTAACCATGAGACCTGGTCTAGTAGATCAAATTTTATTTTTGGGTATAACAATGATATTAACGGACAGAAACTTTAATACTTCATTCTTCGAAGTAGCTGGAGGAGGAGATCCTATTTTATTCCAACATCTTTTCTTAAATAAAATAACTTAATATAGCTTATTTAATTTACAATTATGTTCTTTACATAAACGGTAATTATTAGTATATAACCATTATGAATATGCTAATATTTTATTATTGTTATTTATATATTAAATTCTATATATAACATCTATATGTTACGATTTAAATAATTTACGTATTCTAAAATAAAATAAAAATTTATATGACAATGTTGACAGAATTTTTTAATAATCCGAATATTTTAATATTAATATCTTCTACTATATTCTTTTTTTTATTCTTTGAAGGCTATTTAGGTAAAGGTTTAAAGTATATTACTTTAAATATGGGGTGATTAGAATATCTACTTATAGTAATATTAGTATTTACCTTCTTATATATTTATACTTCTATAAATGTAATTCTTTTAGATGGTGATGAAGAGTTAGTAAATCTGAGGTGAAAGTTACTGATGCTATAAATATAAATAACCCTAATATTACTATTCCGGCTGAACCATTATCTAAAGGATTAAGTAATGTAGGAATAGGTGCAGCTGTAGCAAGAGGAATGAGTGCTGCTTCAACTGTAGTAAAAAAGAGCAGTCTACCCCCTGCTACAAAATTAGGTGTAATAGCAGCAGGTGGAGCTATAGGTGCTACTTTAACTGTAGCAGCTAAAGCAATTGATACTGTATCTCAAGAAATAGTGAAAAATAATATGGAATATTCACAAAAGGATAATACTTCTTCAGATAAAGATAATTCATTTTCAAATAGAGAGGAGCATCTAAAAACTGAAGGTGAAAATAATGATAATACTAGTACTGATAGTAAGAGTATTTCTGATAATACAGAGAATAATCCTCAAGATAGTTGTGTCGCTTTCTCAATGGAAGAACCTTTAATGCAAGTAACGAGATATTTAATCTATTAATTTCGAACTATTACTTACATATTATAATAATATATTTATTGTTTAATTTAATTATCATATTAGGAAGCCTATACATTATGAATAAAGAATTTAAATTCTTATTTTTAGAGAAATTATTAGGTGTAACTGTTTATAATCTATTATTTAAAATAATAAAAATGTACAGTAAATTTAGTTATTCTTGAATAATAGTAATATTAATACTTCTTGTTATAAGCAGTATAGGTTCCTTATATATATCTAATTTTATATTATTACACATTAACGATATATGCAATATATTGCACAGTAAATAAAGTCTTTGTGTAAAAATAGTTTATAATTGAACTATTCTTAAGTTATAAATAGGAAAAAAAGCCATGGTTTAACTAGAGTTATGAATCTGTAAAGACAGATGTAAAAAGATATAAGATCTAAAACAGAGAATATAATTTATATACCATAGGTTTAGTAAATATCTAATAATACTTGTAACTCTTATAAGAAAAAGTAAATATTCAGGATATTTGCGATATTGGTGTTAACGGTCAATAAGTTTCTCCTTTAAAGACCGTCGGTTATATAAGTGACCGCTACAGACTGGTTCACCAATAGGTGGCTGAAATGCTGCTTAATGTACAGTCGGATACTTCCATAAATAATAAATATTTATGCACAAGGCTATTTAGTAGTACAGGGATTTAATAAGAGAATGTCTAAATAAATTAAATTTGAAGTATTGGATTTTTCGGTCAAAAGTGGCCCTTAAATGAAAATTTATTGCAACAAACTATAAGCGAGAAAATCGTTTTAGATTTATTAGGTACTATTAGCATAAGTTATACTTTATTGTATACCGCTATAGTAAAAATCCTTAAAATTTTCGATAATTCGCAAGTAACCAACGCGCTTAGCACGCAAGTAGGAACTTCAGAGGCCATACGTTTGTTAAACAAAAGATCAATACATAATTTAAGTAACAACGATAAGGATTTAAAATTTAAACAATGGTTAGCAGGGTTAATAGACGGTGACGGTTGTTTTGTATTATCTAAAAAAGGCTATGCCAGTTTAGAAATTACCATGGATATTAGAGATGAACGAGCTTTACAGGCTGTAAAGAATGTTTATGGGGGTTCAATTAAAATAAGATCAGGTGTTAGTACATTGAGGTATAGATTACATAGTAAAAAAAATTTATTGGATCTTATTAATGATATAAATGGTCATATAAGAAATCCTATCAGATTAATACAATTAAATTTTATTTGTGTTAATTATGACATAGCTCTAAAATATCCTGAAAAATTAACATTAGACAATGGTTGATTATCAGGTTTTTTTGATGCTGATGGAACGATTAGTATAAAGAGTACTGATTGACAAATATCTATTTCAGCAAGTCAAAAAACTTCTGAGATACTAAGACCTTTAGTTGAATTATATGGAGGTTATGTATATATTGACAGGAGTGGTAATGGATCATTTAAATGATATGTTACCAAAAAAGAAGATATACTAAAACTGATCGAATACTTTAAAAAATACCCTTCAAGATCTGCTAAAAATAATAGATTACATTTAGTACCTAAAATATATGAGTACAAAAGCATGAAAGCTCATATTGCCCCTTCAAAATCTTTATTATCTAAAAGCTGAAATGTTCTTATTAATAAGTGAAAAAATTATGAATAAATTATCTGTTTGTTTAAAGATATGGTCCACACATTTTTTTAATGTCGCACCCAGAGGTTAAATATATAAGCCTCTTAATGTTGCTGTATGCTGGAAAAACTTCGCTAACTAGTTTTAAATACTCCCTCTTCAATGACACAGTAAAAAAGTTCAAACAATGAAGTCAATCAGCAGGTAACACTTATAATTTTAAAGGTGGAACCTCAGAGACTATATGCAACAATACTGAAAATATAAAAAATATATCAATTCATGTACCTACTCATTTAAGACCTTTAAATGATGAACAATTTGGGCATTATTTAGCGGGTTTAATAGATGGAGATGGTCATTTTAACAATCAACAACATTTAGTAATAGTATTTAGTTCACCTGATGTACAATTAGCTTATTCTATAAAAGAAGTAATAGGTTTTGGACATGTAAGAAAGGTTAAAGATAAAAACGCTTATATATACGTTATATCTAATAAAGATGGTATACTTAGAACTATTAATTTAATTAATAATAAATTAAGAACTACTAATAAATATAATCAAATTATTACTCGTATATTAGAAAGTCCTAAATATTTAAATGAAAATATTGTTTTTAATATGAATAACTCTAAGGATTTAGACAATCCTTGATTAGCAGGATTTTCTGATGCAGATAGCAGTTTTCAGATTAAAATTATTACTAGGGATATTAGACCTAAATCGGAAGTTAGATTAAACTTTCAAATTGATCAAAAACATAAAGATTTACTATTATTAATTAAAGAAACATTAGGAGGTAATATAGGTTATAGAAAAAGTCAAGATACTTATTATTATGGATCAACAAGCTTTGGTTCTGCTAAGAAGGTAATAAAATATTTTGATAATTATCATCTACAATCTAGTAAACATCGTAGTTATCTTCAATGAAGAAAGGCATATATCTTAATACAAGATAATAAACATTTAACGGAAGAAGGTTTAAATACTATAATATTGTTAAAAGAATCAATAAATAAACATTCAGTATAAGATAGAGTCCTAACAAGAACGAAAGTTTTTGAGTATTAATTTTAATAGATCTACATAAGACTATTAACTTAATCAAAGTAATTGTTATATTTTAATTATACCTGGATTCGGTATAATTAGTACAACAATATCAGCTAATTCAAGTAAACCTATATTCGGATATATAGGTATGGTTTATGCTATGTTATCAATAGGAATCTTAGGATTTATCGTGTGAAGTTGAGTAATGATGGCTTCACCTTATAGTGATATAAGGATTTTAATTAATTTCGCTATATGCTGGAACAGTTTAGTGCTAGTTAGTACCTTGCAAGGTAAAAATCTAATTAGTTATACTCAATCAGCAGACAATCTGTCCCTTTTCAAAGATAATAAACAGAGCGTCTCAGAGACTACACGCGAAACATCTTTTAATTTTTCCTCATTTCGTCTTTATTATAATACATTATTTAAAAATAGTGACCATCTATCTGATAAATGATTAACTTGGTTTATAGGATTTGTAGAAGGAGATGGTGCTATACAAACCTACGATAAAGGTAAAAGAGTACGTTTTGTTCTTACTCAAAAAGAAAGTGATATATTACACAAAATACAATTTAAGCTTAAGATAGGTATAGTTAAACACTTTCCTCAAGGAAAAAGAGGTAAAAATAATGATTTTTACAGATTAATAGTAGATAACCCTTCACATATTCTTCTATTAGCTTTTTTATTTAATGGTAATTTAGTTCAAGATCATAGAATTAAACAATTAACTGATTGAGTTAATGCTTTAAATAATCGTTTTGGCTCTAAAACTTTAAATTTAAAGGATATTCCGGCTTCAATTACTTTAGATGATGGCTGATTATCAGGATTTACTGATGCTGAAGGTTGTTTTAATGTATCTATTACAGCAAATTCTAGATATACATTAGGTTATGTTATAAAAATGCGTTATATATTAGACCAAAAAGATCAAATTGTACTAAGTAAAATATGCGTATTGTTTGGGTTTGGTAGAGTATCCTTAAGATCTGGAACTGATAATGTATATCGTTACACAGTAACTGGGTTTAAAACATTAAATATTATAATAGCTTATTTTAAGAAATTTCCATTACGAACAAAAAAAGCTTTTTCTTTTGAAAAATGAGGGATTATTCATAAACAAGTGTCAAATAAGTTACATTTAAATCATGAAGGATTATTACAAATAAAAACTCTACAGAAAGAAATTAATTTGAATAATAGTATGACAAATAAAACAGGAAAAGCTTAAAGATGAAGATATAGTCCGACACTTCTTGTGAAAGAAGCATACAATTTAGTATGGGGAAATACAAAGTATTTTCTAACAATTTAGCATCATATGTATACAGTAGGATTAGATGTAGATACAAGAGCATATTTCACAGCTGCTACTTTAATAATAGCAGTTCCTACTGGAATTAAAATATTCTCATGATTGGCAACATGTTACGGAGGATCTATTAAAATGACACCTTCAATGTTATTCTCATTAGGATTCGTATTCATGTTCACAATTGGAGGGTTAATAAACCACTTAGCTCTCCCTTTAAAGACCACTATATGCTGGGAACTTCTGACAATTATAGAACTAGGATTAGATTTAAATTCAGTAATATTGTATAATTTTGAACAATCAGCAGGAAACCAACAGGTACTAAATATCTCAGTAGGATCCTCAGAGACTATACGTGGTCCTCGTAATATGTTTACGAGAAGATATAGTCCATGAAATAAAAATTTATTTTTATCTTTTCATAAACCCTTAATTCGTAAATACTCTAGTATTAATCAAGAAGATAATCTAAAAGAGTTAAAACCAATAGTTAGATACGATAATTTTAAAGAAGATAGAGCTCGTATATTAAAAGAACAAAAAGATAGATCAGGTGTTTATTGCTTAATAAATAATAGTAATGGCTATTGTTATATAGGGAGTTCTGTGCATTTATCAGCTAGAATGAAAAACTATCTTAATACTGCTTTCTTAAAAGGTAGACAAAATATTAATATGCCTATAGTGAAAGCTTTACTTAAGTATGGACAATCTAATTTCTCTTTATTAATTTTAGAATATGTAGATCTAGATATGTTAACCGTTATAGAAACATATTATATAACATCGGTTGTACCTTATTATAATGTATTAAAGCAAGGTTATTCTTCTTTGGGTTATAAACATACAGAAGAAACTAAAGAATTATTAGCTCAATTAGCTAAAAATAAAACACATAGTGATAAAACTAAAGGATTAATAGCTAGAGCTTTAATAGGTGAAAATAATCCTTTTTATAATAAAAGTCATTCTATTGAAAGTAAAAGAAGAATTATAGAAACTAAGTCAGCTTATTCTGTTTATATTTATAATTCTTTTAAAGAATTATTAATTATTTTTCCTTCTGTTTCAACTTTAGCTAAAAAAATTAATTCTAATCATTCTAGTATTGTTAATATCATAAAAGAACAAAGTATTTTTAGAGGAGAATGGTACTTTAGTAATATACCTTTTAATATAGAAGACAAACCTAAAATTACTAATTGAGATTCCTTAGAAAGTGAAAAAATAGTAAAATCTATTAATAACAATAGTCATATTAGAAGAGCAGTATTTGTTTATGATATAAATAAAAACTTTATCTGTAAATATTCTGGAGTTATGGAGACTCAAAAGGCTTTAAATATTAATCATAGTACAATAAAAAAATATGCTAAAATTGAAGGAACTTATAATGGTTACATTTTTAGTTATGAAAGATTAAACAATAAATAAATTTTTATTCGTAAGTGGTGTTGTATTAGCCAACGCTTCATTAGATATCGCATTCCACGATACATATTACGTAGTTGCTCAAGTGGGCCTTAATAATTCTTATAATTATTTCGCATTTGGCTATATGCTTGGAACTATGTGCTTAGGTATTTATCTACTTTATATAGCTTATTGTTATCTTTTAAAAATAGATGTAAATAGAAAATTATATTTTCTAACTATATATAGTGAAAATGATAAATTACCTTTTACTTTCAAAAGTATGGACATACAATTAGCAGAAAACTGTAAAGAATTCTCAGAGACTACACGCCAAATATCTAATTTTAACGAGAATAATTTCTTTAAATGATTAGCTGGGATTATAGATGGGGATGGTAATTTTGATGTTCGAAATATTAATTCTAAATTAATATTAAAAGCTATTAGAATTAAATTACATAATCGAGATATTCGAATATTAAGTAAAATTCAAAATACATTACATATAGGAAGAATTAGATCTGATGCAAATAAACCGCATTCTATGTGAATAATTAGTAAAAAAGAAGAAATGTTCTTTTTAATAAAAAATATTAATGGTTTAATTAGACTTAAAGTTCCAGGATTAAAAAAATCTTGTGATTATTTAGGTATAGATTTTTTAGAGGCTAATTATAATATTCAAGCTAATGATCCTTATTTATCTGGACTAGTTGATACAGACGGTAGTATTATTTTTAATTATACTGGTAATAGAATTGAATGTAATTTAGAATTTGAACTTAACGAGTTTACTAGTAAACTTAATTTAGATAATGTTATCCCTAACTATAAACCTTCTAAAGTTTTTAGAGAAAATAGAAATACTATAGCATTTCGATATCAAAATGTAAAAGAAATGGTATTTTTATATGATTACTTTATGAAAAATAGATTATTTTCTGATTTTAAATTTTATAGAGTATCAAAAATAAAAGAGTTTATTTTAATAAGAAATTATAAAAATGAACCCAAAAATAGTTTAGAATTTCAAAAATATTCAGATTTTGTTTTAAATTGAATCCAATATAAAAATCCTACTTGACATAAAGTAACATTTATAAATAAAATTAGATAATGATATAGTCCAAATACATCATAAAAAAAAATTTTTTTTTGTGTTGTATGCATTTCCACTACGTATTAAGTATGGGAGCGGTATTCGCAATGTTCGCGGGATGATACTTCTGAATACCTAAAATGTTAGGATTAAATTATGACTTAACATTAGCTAAAACACAATTCTGATTATTATTTATAGGGGTTGGGCAAAGCGGAAGACTATTTGATAAAGGTAAAAGATTGTTAAGCTCTTTAGGAAAAGGTGGTCCACCTTTTCATTTTGAAGAGTTTATTCATTTTTTTGATAATGTTCAAGAAGACAAAAAAAATATATACAAGACGCTAAGAAAAAAAGCAGGTATATATATATTTATTAACAATAAAACTAATCAATTATATGTAGGTAGCAGTACTAATTTAACTAAAAGAATGGTAAGTTATTACTATTATTATAATTCCGATAAACCCTCTAAATTAGTTATAATTAGAGCTATGAAAAAATATGGATTAGATAATTTTTCTTTAGGTATTAAAGAGTTTTGTGATAAGGATGATCCTAAATTATGTTTAGAATTAGAACAAAAATGGATAGATTATTACAGACCAAAATATAATGTTTTAACTGTTGCAGGTAATTCTTCGGGTTATAAACATAGTATTGAAACTATTAATAAATTAAAAGAGATGTTTAAGAAAGAAAATCATCCTAAATTCGGTAGTACTACATCTGTTGAAACAAAAGAAGCTATTAGTGAAGGAATAAAACTATTTTATTCAAATAATAGTCATCCTAGTAAAGGATTAAAAGGAATATTATCTTCCCAATATGGTATTGGAGGTAAATTCGTTTTTTGTTATAATAATGAAAGAGATGAAGAATTAATTTTTCCATCTATCAATGCAGCAAAAAATCATTTTAAAGTTAGATGAAATTTAATTAAAAATAACCTTGATACAAATGAAAGGGTAATTATAAATAATGAAAAATGAATAATACAATCTAAACCTAAAGAAATAGAGTAGAATTAGCCCCTTGCAATCCTTCTATATGCTGGAAACTCTCATAAATCTTAAGTACTATTATAATAGTGAAAATCTTAAGCGTATCTAGACAATCAGCAGGAAACCAAAATAACAAGCCATGTTATGAGTAGGATCTTCAGAGACTATACGAAGGAGATTATTGAATATATTTATTAAGTAATCAAGATATAGTCCATACATGTAATTTAACATTCTTCCCACAACACTTCTTAGGATTACAAGGAATGCCTAGAAGAATAGGAGACTATCCTGACGCATTTGCTGGATGAAATTTAATAAGTAGTGTAGGATCAATCGTGAGTGTAATAGCTGCATGATTATTCCTATATTTAGTTTACAAACAATTAGTAGAAGGTAAAGTGGCAAGTAGAAACCCTTGATTAACACCAGGATTCTATACTGATGTCTTACAAGCTAACTTAAACAGAAGTTATAGTAGTTTAGAATGAGGACTATCAAGCCCACCTAAACCTCACGCATTTGTAAGTCTACCTTTACAATCTACAAATAATATTGTAGTCTTGTTTTTAGGATGCAAATAATCACTCTAAGTTAGCTAAAGATATTCATTCTTTTTCAGTAAAATCTATAATTGAAAAAGAAGATATTGAAATATTTACAGCTCAAGATGCATTAGATTTTTTTTTAGATACTTATTTGTTAGTGTATAATATATTTTTATATTTACTTTTTACACTAATTATATTCTTTATATATATTAAAGTGTTAGAAAATAAAGAAAGCTCAAGTTGAATAAAATCTTTGCCTTATGGTAATTATATAATTTTATAGTAAAACTATTTAGTTTTTGAGGAAAGAATAGTATTATATTCTTCTTTTTAAATTGAATGGTTTTAGTTATAAGTATGATTTTTTTATTTATTATTTGAATTGATGATTCTTCATTTTTAATTTTGAAGATATTTGTTATATCTATGTTAATTCTAAAAATGAGTAAATTATTATATTATAATTTAATACACTGTTCTATTATAAATTGCATTTCAACAATTGTTGAAATATTGCTAATATTTTAGTAATATTTCAAGCCTCATTAGCTCAATGGTAGAGCATGATGCTTCTAATATCAGGACCTTAGTTCGACTCTAAGATGAGGTATATTTCCTTAATAATAAATAGTTTATTAATTAAAAAATTACTAACTATTTTTGCATCTAGGTTATCTAAAGTTTAATATATAATGAGTTATATATTATTAATTTTTATAATAGGAATATTAACTAGCATTTTAATTTAAATTAAAAATGAATTTACCTACAACTGTTATTTCAATAATTGAAAATCTATTATTAATGTTACCTGCATTATTAGTAGTAGCATATGTGACTGTAGCTGAAAGAAAAACTATGGCTAGTATGCAAAGAAGATTAGGACCTAATGCAGTAGGTTATTATGGTTTATTACAAGCCTTTGCTGATGCTTTAAAATTAATATTAAAAGAATATGTAGCTCCTACACAAGCTAATTTAATATTATTTTTTTTAGGACCTATAGTAACATTAATATTCGCTTTATTAGGTTATGCTGTGATACCGTATGGACCTGGATTAGCTTTAGGTGATATGGAATTAGGAATATTATTTATGTTAGCTGTATCATCCTTAGCTACATATGGTATACTATTAGCAGGATGAAGTGCTAATAGTAAATATGCTTTCTTAGGGTCATTAAGAAGTACAGCTCAATTAATAAGTTATGAATTAGTTTTAAGTTCAGTATTATTAATTATTATTATGATAACTAATAGTTTAAACTTAAATGTTAATGTACAATTCCAAAAAATTATATGATTAGGTATACCTTTATTCGTAATATTAATTATATTCTTTATAGGTGCTGTAGCTGAAACTAATAGAGCTCCATTTGATTTAGCTGAGGCTAAGTAGATTTGGCCTCATTAAAGATCACAAATTGCTGGAAAATCTAATATAAGACAATCAGCAGGGAAGTAATTTTATATATTTCGAATTAACTCTTCAGAGACTACATGTGATCATTAAATATTTTTAATATTAATTAAGATATAGTCCAAACTTATATGAAAATATAAGATTAATATTTAATCGAAATTGGGTATTTATAAACCAAATTTTCATAAAAACAAATTAAACTACAATCCAATAGGATCTAAAAGATTTTATTCATCTAAACCTATAAATAAGAATCTGAATATAAATCCTATAGCTATTTTAACTTTAAAAAGTTAAATGATAAGAATTCTATAAATTCATCCAGAGAAGTATTAAGAGGTAAAGTGGTATTTATTCCTCTATTAATACAATTAATAATAAACAATATATAAGTAGTGCAAAAGATCTATATAAGATTAAATGAACATTTAAACAAACAACAAAAAGTCTAATGTTAATTTACAAAGAGCTATTATTAAATACGGATTAGATAAATTTAATTGAGTTGTTTATGAATACTTTATACAAGTAAAATAATAAGTAATGAAGACTTAACTACATTAGAAACAAGTTATATAAAATCTTTTAATCCTACAACTCTTTATAATTTAAAGCTTAATGCTAATAGCATGTTAGGTTATAAACATACTGTAAAAGCAATAGAAAAAAGAGAGAATATTATAAAGATAAAAACTACCATCCTATGTATGGAAAGAACTATACTAAAGAAGCTTTATCTTTAATTAGTAAACCTGGCCTTCGGTTTTTAATTTCTTCATCTATTAGATGAAGAAATCCTAGCACAGGCTAGTCCTGTTTTTACTTCTTAGTTTTGAAGTAAAAACTAAGAAGGGCGAAAGGGTGAATTAAACCCTATGTACGGTAGAACTGTTAGCGATAAAGCTAGAAGTATTATGGCTAAAAAAAGAAATAAGTATTTAAATGGTGTAGGTATATTTGATTTAAATAACAATTTAATTAAGAAATTTGAGAATAATGTAGAATTAGCTAAATATATCTAAAGTAACTGTAGGTAAGTATATGAAGAATAATTTAATTTATAATAATATTTATATGTTTAAACCTATAGATAGATAAAAACTTCGATTAACAATTGGAATCAGAATTAGTTAGTGGATTCATGACAGAACACGCTGCTGTTGTATTCGTTTTCTTCTTTTTAGCCGAATATGCAAGTATAGTAATCATGTGTATATTAACTAGTATATTATTTTTAGGTGGTTACTTATTAGGTTTCGATCATATTTACTTTTTCGACTCAATAAATCATATTTATGCTTATTTATTCAATATAGAATGAATAACATCTAACGAATATTTCAAATTAAGAGAATTCTTAACTAGTTATGCAGTAGATGGATTATTATATAGCTTAGCTTTAGGTATTAAAAGTTCAATGATGGTATTTACTTTCATATGAGTAAGAGCATCATTTCCTAGAATACGTTTTGATCAACTAATGTCATTCTGTTGAACTGTCTTATTACCTATATTATTTGCATTTATAATATTAGTACCATGTCTATTACATATATTTGGAATATATTTGATAAACATAAGTTTATTCTAATATACTATAAATAAAAATAAAGTACAACCGTGAAATGCATGTCCATAGGTATGAATATATAATCTAAAGTTCGAAGATAACCTCTTTTATAAGATGTGATTATCCTCTTTATTAGCCGTACCATTAATAGGTACAATAATAGTATCTAGTATAGACTCGTATAAAAAAAGTACAGAAGTCTATACAAAAACAATAGCATTGATAGCTAGTGTTATCAATTTAATTATATCATTAGTTATGTTTATATTGTTTAATAATAGTACAAATCAATTTCAATTTGTACAAGAACAATATAACGTACAATTATTTGATATTTACTTAGGAGTAGATGGGATATCTGTATACTTTATATTATTAACAACATTAATAATGCCAATAGCAATATTATCTAATTGAGACTCTATAAAAGAAAATGTTAGAGCATATTTAATTATAATGTTATTATTAGAAACATTATTATTAGCCGTATTTATGGTATTAGATATAATGTCCTTCTATATCTTTTTCGAAAGTATATTACCTCCTCTATTTATATTAGTAGGTATATTTGGATCTGATAACAAAGTTAGTGCTAGTTATTATTTATTCTTATATACATTTGACCTCAAGTGTAAAAGAGCCAAACACCGGGAAAGCCCTAAAGCTCTAGTAACCAAAGTAATAAAAGAAATTTTATTACCGGCCTGATTAATGATTCAGGGTATGGTAAAATCACTAGTTTTCATTTATGAAGAAAAGCTATTTTTAATAGCAGATATGTGGGTGACCGCGGTTCTAAATCATCTTTATTTTAAAACTAAATATGTAGTTCTTACATATAAAGGTGTAAAAGAGCAACGAGTAGATGGTTCTTCAAGATCTAGAACTTTAGATTTTGTAAGGTGTACTCTAGTCGCTGGGAAACCAGTTTTAGGTCGAAAAATTCATTCTCATTCTTATAATAGTAAAAATTTTAATGATATCTTGCTTTTTCGTAACACAAAAAAATTTTTACATACAAGAGAATTTACTTTAGATCCTTGATTTGTCACAGGATTGGTAGAAGCAGAAGGATGTTTTATATTAGGGTTTTTCAAAAGTAATAATTATAAAATGGGTTATCAAATACAAGCTATTTTTAAAACTACTATTCATAAAAAAGATTATAATTTGTTATGTCAAATTAAAGATCATTTAGGGGTAGGAAAAATTACAAAACATGGAGAGACTACTTTACAATATACAGTTAAGTCTTTAAAAGACTTAGAGATAATAATATCTCATTTTGATAAATATCCTTTATTAAGTCAAAAATGAGCAGATTATAAACTTTTTAAAGATGCAATTACTTTAATTAAAAATAAAGAACATTTAAGAAGAGAAGGTTTTAAAAAAGTACTTTCTATAAGAGCCTCTATGAATTTAGGTTTATCCGATGAACTCAAATTATCTTTTCCTAATGTTGAACTTATATCTAGATCTTTACCTTCTAACCATCCAACTATAAATCCTCACTGAATAGCAGGATTAGCTAGTGGAGATGGATGTTTTCATATTTCTATTCGTAATTCTCTTACAACTAAAACAGGAAAATCTGTAGTATTAAAATTTCATATTGTTCAAGATAGTAGAGATATTGAATTAATAAAGATCTTAATATCTACTCTTCAATGTGGTAAAATTGAACTTCTTTTAAAACAATCAGCTGTATATTTTGTCGTAGTTAAATTTCAAGATATATTTGAAAAAATAATACCATTATTTGATCAATATCCCATTAAAGGAGTAAAAGCCTTAGATTATAATGATTTTAAAAAAGTAGCCAATATAATATACAATAAAGAACATTTAACTGAATCAGGTTTATCTCAAATACAATCCATAAAATTAAATATGAATTCATTTAGAAAATTTAAATAAATACCTTTATTTTAAATTATAAGAATTGCCGGTTAGCCGGTATGAATTGAAGTAAACCAAAATTAAAGAAAACATAATTAATTATGTAAACGTATGAGGATCATTATTCTTATTATTATCAATATTAAGTACATCTTCAATAATGGGTAGTACAGATTTCGATACTCTATTCAAATTAAACTTTGAATATAAAACACAAGTATTCTTATTCATAGGAATATTTATAGCATTTGCTGTAAAAACACCTACAATCTTCTTGAATAATTGATTATTAAAAGCTCACGTTGAATCTCCATTAGGAGGTAGTATAATATTAGCGGCTATTGTATTAAAATTAAGTTTATATGGTATATTTAGAATGATCTTACCTATATTACCTAAAGCAGCATTAGATTATACATTTATAATCTATACAATAGCTGTAATTACAATAATTTATGCTAGTTTTAGTACAATAAGAACAACAGACGTTAAGGAATTAATAGCTTATAGTTCTGTTTGTCACGCAGCTGTATACTTAATAGGTGCATTTAGTAATACAATACAAGGTATAGAAGGAAGTATAATATTAGGATTAGCCCACGGATTTGTATCTAGTGGATTATTCATATGTGCAGGTGGAATATTATATGACAGAACTGGTACTAGAAGTATATTCTTTTATAGAGGTGCTGCTCAATTGATGCCAATCTTCTCAACATTATTCTTCATATTAGCCTTAGGTAACTGTGGAGCTCCCTTAACAGTAAATTTTGTAGGAGAATTCATGTCATTATATGGAATCTTAGAAAAATTACCAGTATTAGGAGTATTTGCATGTTCATCTATAGTATTCTCTGCAGCTTACACAATATACATGTTTAATAGAACAGCCTTCGGTGGATCATTTACAAGATTCTTAGAAGAAAGTGTATATGATATAAATAAAAGAGAATTTTTAATGCTATTTATACTAGTAGTATTTACAGTAATATTTGGTATTTATCCTTCATTAATATTAAACGTATTAGATTATTCTATGAATAGTCTAATATATAGCGTATAATAACGAAATTTATTCTACCTTTTATTTAATTTACGATTAAAATAATTTACGTATTATAAAATAAAAAGAAAACAAAATATGCCTCAATTAACACCTTTTTATTATATGAATGAAATAGTATTTTCTTTTACTATAATAGTCTTAGTATTATACGTATTATCTAAATACATATTACCAAGAATAGTTCGTTTATTCTTATCACGTATGTTTATAAATAAAATATAATTTATAGATAAGCTAATTTAAATAATAGCTTTGTATAAATATTATAACTTCAAGTTATAAATAATTAGTTCTTTCAAGATATATATTCTAGTAGTGACTCTACTACTAATGTTTTTTAACACCACACAAAATTTATTCACAGAAATAAGAAGTCCCTTAGATCAATTTGAAGTAAGAGACATATTAAATTTAGAAGTTTTAGGGGGTAATTTGCACTTATCATTAACAAACATAGGATTCTACTTAACTTTAGGAGGATTAATAACATTAATATTAAGCTTAGTTGCAACTAACCAAAACAAACTAGTAAGTAACAACTGATCTATAGCTCAAGAATCTTTATACGTTACAATACACAATATTGTTACAGGACAAATAAATGCTAAAGGAGGACAAATATACTTTCCATTTATTTATACATTATTTATATTTATATTAGTAAATAATCTAATAGGTATGATACCATATAGTTTCGCATCTACAGGACACTTTGCATTAACATTTGCATTAAGTTTCACTATAGTGTTAGGAGCTACAATATTAGGATTCTTTAAACATGGTCTAAAATTCTTCTCTTTATTAGTACCTGCAGGATGTCCTTTAGGTTTATTACCATTATTAGTAATAATAGAATTTATCAGTTATCTTGCAAGATGTGTATCTCTTGGTTTAAGACTAGGGGCGAATATCGTAGCTGGTCATATGTTGTTAAGCATTTTAAGTGGGTTTGTATATAATATAATGAATTCAGGTATAATATTCTTTATAATAGGATTAATACCTTTGTTATTTATAATAGCTTTCTCAGGTTTAGAGATGATGATCGCCTTCATTCAAGCGCAAGTATTTGTAGTGTTAACTAGTTCTTACATTAAAGATGGATTAGATTTACACTAATATTTATTAACAAAAACAAAAAAGAATAAGTGAGAATAAATAGTAAATTAGGAAAATTATAGTTACAATAATAATTTATCCCTAAAGGAATAATGAAAATTATAAATTCTAAAAATAGAAATTAAAATAAGTAGTGAATAGTTATTTATTCATATATACTATATTAAGCGAACAATTGTAAATTTTAAATTAGACTGATATTCTTAGAACTTAGGTTATAAATTACAAACATTATATAGTTTATTATTCTCCTTATAACAAAATAACATTAGAACTTATAGTGATGTAAAGAAATTTATATCATAAAAATAGATGAGTTTGGTGATGGCTCTGATTGAATGCTGTCCAAGTGCTTGACACATGCTAATCGTACGTTTTAATCGGTAGCTTGCTACATAAATTAAAAAGTGGTGTACAGGTGAGTATAATGATATTCTTAGCCGACCTTAAAGTGAAGGTAAATCCTTCATAATACATAAAGGGATAAATAATTCTGCTTTAAGAGGACAATAAATATCTTCGGGATAGGTAGTAGTTAAGGTGATGGCTTAACTAGCCTAAAACTCTCGTAGTCGAATCTGAAAGGTTGATCGATCACATTGGGTCTGAAAAAACCCCAATGCAAGTTAGTACAGCAGTGAGGAATCTTGGTCAATGGCCTAACGGCTGAACTGGCAACTTGGAGAAGTGGCAAGTCTTATTTTGATTATATTATTATATATAATCTATAAGATTGTATTAAAATTGAATAAAGCTTTGTTTATATATTGATAATGACGGTATATATATCGTGTCTTGGCTAATTACGTGCCAGCAGCCGCGGTAATACGTAAGAGACTAGTGTTATTCATCTTAATTAGGTTTAAAGGGTACTTAGACGGTCAATATGGCTTCTATAATGTTAGTACTTGACTAGAGTTTGATATAAGAGGGCAGTACTTGAGGAGGAGAGATGAAATTCTATTATACCAAAGGGACTCGGTAAAGGCGAAGGCAGCCCTCTATGTAAAAACTGACGTTGAAGAACGAAGGCACAGAGCACAAACAGGATTAGATACCCAAGTAGTCTTTGCAGTAAATGATGAATGCCATAGGTTAGATTAAGCTTTAATATATTAGTTTATCAGTAGTAAACTAACTATTCAACAATATTTAGTCTATAAATGAAAGTGTAAGCATTCCACCTCAAGAGTAATGCGGCAACGCAGGAACTGAAATCACTAGACCGTTTCTGACACCAGTAGTGAAGTATGTTGTTTAATTCGATGATCCACGAAAAACCTTACCACAATTTGAATATTTTACAGGAGTTGCACGGCTGTTTTCAGTTAATGTTGTGAAACTGTGGTTTCCATGAAATTAACGCAATCCTTGGCTTTATTTTTTTTTCTTTTATTACTATAAAGCATTTGATCCAGGATTTGGAAAGAAAAAGGGGACAAAGACAAGTCATCATGGCCTTGATATTGTGGGCTATAGACGTGCCACATATTCCTAGACAAAGAGATGCAAAAATGTGAATTTAAGCTAATCTCTAAAAATAGGATATAAATGTTAAGGATTATAGTCTGAAACTCGACTATATGAATAAGTAATTACTAGTAATCGTGAATCACCATGTCACGGTGAATTTTCCTTGGATTGGTACTAACCACTCGTCACATGCTGAAAAGAGCATGCGCAATAAGTTTGCTTTCTTGATGATCAGTAAAAATAACAAGAAGGTTATATATTCTATCATTAAGGATCTTCGTATGCGTGGCTCTAATTAGTGTTAAGTCGAAATACGGTTCGCGTAGTGGAAGTTGCGCGGGAATAATTAATTTTAACAATAATTTTATATATAATATATTTTTTATATTATATAAAGGAGGGTTCCTTTATAGGTAAGAAGGGCTAAACTGTAAATTTAGTACATGAATTGTTTTGAGAGTTCGAATCTCTCGTCTCCTAATAACATAGGTTAATTATTGTTACTTTTTAATAAAAAATAAATATAAAAAAAAATTTTTAAGTTGAATCGCAGGATTTGTATATGTTTAAGTTTATTTTATATTAGAGTATTTGAACTAGATTCTCCTAAAATAGATAAGATAATTTCATCTTATAAATGTTTTTACTATAAATTTGCTTATTTTTTTATTAACTTCGAGAAATATCCTTGATTAAGGTGATTTTTTAATAAAAATATTCTATTCTAGAAATGAACATAGTAAAAATTATTAGCTTAATGTGAACTTTCAGTTCAGTTAAATAGTAGTTTTTATACTATAATCCTATTAAAAGAATCTAATCTAACCTAGATTGGTTAGTCTGATTATTTTCAGGAGAAGGATGTTTCTTTATATAAATTAATTTATTTAATGTTGTTGTACAACAACATCTTTGAGATGAAGTACTTACTATTTATAACTAGTTTTAATTCAGCTAATCATTATAAATGGCTAAAAGAGACTATAGTAATTATAAGGTAAGATATTAATACCACCTTTAAAAAGGCAAGATAGAAGATATGAAAACATTGGACTTTCAATACTTTTGTAAAGTCATAACAATAATCAATAGTAAAGCTCATATTACTTTGATTGAAATAATAAGCTAGGTATTTAAATAGAACTAATAACTTAATAGGATAAAGGACTTCTCTGTCACAGAAGTAGATGTCCGTTCGAATCGGATTTAGTTCGAATCTAAATAAGGAAAGGTTGCTATTGGTAAAGTAAACCACTTGTTACTTTTTTGAAAAGGAAAAGTACCCATAGGTAAGGTAATGTATTTGCTCTATACTGTGCTATCTGCACTTAGGTGTTCGATTCACCTCTTTTCCGTTATAAGATGATTTGCTTCTTTTTATATAAATAATAATAAAATGATCTTCAAAACAAAAAAATTTAACCCTATTTATAATATAACTATAATTTTAATAGCTATATTCTATTTTTATCAGATTACTAAGAGTAATATTGTTTATTGTGATAATGCAGGTATTTCTGAATTATGATTTAATGATAATAATTTACCTCTCACTAGAGAAGTAATAAAATCTACACTAATACTAGAGAAGTAATTGAATCTATACATTCTAATACTAGGAAATCTTTAAAAGAAAGAATAAAAAGAAAAATCTCTTGATATTTATTTTCTAAAGATTTTATAAAATAGGATTAATTTAAAGAAAATTGATATTCTAGTAGAAGACAAGTTAAAATTGAAATTCAAGATTTCTTTTATAGTCCTTATAAATACTCGACACATAATGATTCTTCATGAAGAATTGTAAATATTATATAGACAATCTTAATGGAACTTTCTTTGTCCAAGGTATAGGATATTTAGATGTTAGATATGTACATTATTTAACGGCTAAGTATGGATTTGTAGTGCATAATGATAGATTTATAAAAGTAAATGTAAAAAAATATAGGGAATATCATAAGTCAAACCTATAGAAATAATTTATAAGAATTTCACATGATTTTTTTTTTATAAAGATAATATAATTCTATTAATATCTTGTCTAAATTAAAACCTAAAGAATAAGATAGTTCTTTATATAGATTAAACCTTAATGAAAAATGTATTTTAATCATTAGGGCCTAAATGAAATATTGTAAAAAAAATATAATATGCAAAAAAAGAGTAAGGAAAAATTGTCATTGGCAGGACTAAATATCTACTAAATATTATGCAATTCGCATTTAGGTGTTCGATTCACCTTTTTTCCGAAAGATTTCCTCATTTTTGGTTTATATTATTTTAATAAAAAATTGAATACTCTTATTTAAGGCTATTTATAATAACTTTCCTTTATGCTCTGGTCCCTACAAGTTATATTATATAGTAATAGTTACTAGATAGAATAAATATTGATTACTATCTACTAATAAGAAGATTGAATATTAAAACTGAACTTATAATAATAATGTGAGATTAATTTTAGATAAAAGTATTCAATTTATCTTTTAAAGAAATTTAATTTCCAATATTTTTTATTAATTCTTTAATATATGTCTTAGGTAAATCTTAAAATTAAAGTTATAGGTTCTAAATTTAGAACTCCTAAGGAAGAATAGTAGAATTAATTATAATATAAATTGATAGATTTGGATGAAATTTCCAATTCTTTCCGTTTAGATAAAAACTGTCTATAGCGTCTAGGATGTATGACCCTTTTTGTAAGTAAGTAATATATATACATAAACCATGATAACAAAAAACTTATATAAGCGAAGCAAGTATGATATAATAATAACTAATTCAGATATTCTTTTTGTATTGACAATAAATAATAATTCTATAAAAGAAAACTTAACTCACTTAACTGCTAAAATGGCAATAGTTAAGAATTCTATTACAAATAACTTAAATAATATACCTAGGTTACCAAGTTTTATGAATATAAATGTGTTTTATACAATATCTATAATTAGTAGTGACAAACTTGAATGTAATATAATAGAAAGAGAAGATACATCTAAAGTAGTATATTTTGAAATAGGTATTAAAAAATTTTTTTTGAAGATTCTTATAGGACTCTAATCTTTATTTCTGAAAATATAATAAGAACACTTTATATTAAGAGATGGTGATTATTCAGGTGTAAATAAAATATTCACAGTAATTCAAAATACCCTTGTTCAATAAGTAAGAGGTAGTAGTTGTCAAAAATCTCATATAGTTAGTCCTATAGATTTTAGATTATCTTATCTATTAATTTTATATGATATGAATTCTAAAAAATTTTCTTCAAATAATACCTTTAATTTCGTTACTAAAAATAAATATTTACCTTCAAGTTAGTATAAAATATATCATAATTGTAATAAAAATCGGGAATTTATACACTTAAGTATTAAATTTACCTTTTCTAAGCCTTTATAGCTCAACGGTAGAGCATATAACTGTTAATTATATGATAGACGTTCGATTCGTCTTAAGGGCTTTTGAATCAATGTATGAAGCTGTAATTTTTTATTTTTTATTTCATGATGTTTTTGAATTCAGATTTAAATTCTTTAATGTTAATTTTATTAACATTTATTCTATATTTAAATATAGTATTATTTTATTTAGATGATTTTAGATTATCTCAAAATAAATATCTTAAATTTTTACAAGTATTAACCCCTGCTTGATTAATATTTTTTATATTACTACTATTAAATAACAGTATATTTGTTGTAGATAATGCAATTTTGCATATTGATGACAAAAATGTAAATAACACCATAAGTATAGGCGGGAGTATAGAAGTTACTAAGGATGCAGCTGAGTCACTAGGACGTAATATAGGTACAGCAGGGACTATAGCAGGTGTTTCAGGAGCAGTAGCTAAAGTTATAGGTAAATCAAGTATGCCTCCTATACAAAAAGCTGGAGTAGTTTTAGCTTCTGCTAGTATCGCAGGGGCTATTCATGTAGCAACAACAACTTATAATAAAATTATAAACAATAATATTAGTAATTTAAATGCCAATTCTCCTGTGGATTCTTCTGTTAGTTTTACTGGAAATAGTTTAAACTTTGAAGGTCCTAATAAATTAATAGCAGATGGATTGAAGGATTTAAGTGATTTAAAATTATTATTATTGTCTATGAATACTTTGGCATCTGCTTCTTTAGTTTTAGTTTTAATTTTGTTCATTATGATTTCTTTGAAATTATATTTAAATGAAGATAAGATTAAGTTCAATAATTTCTTGGGTAATAAAGTTAATGCTTATCTAATCAAATTAATACAATATAATAAAAAAACAAGTACTATTTGAATATTTATTATATTTGCAGTATTAATTATATCCTTATCTTACGAATGTTATTTCATAACAGGGTTATATGATAATTTAGATAAATTTATTTATTTCCATCAAAATAGATAATTTTTATTTATACTAAATAATTTTAGTATAAGTCTTTATAAAAGGTAAAGTGCATTATTATTATTACTAATAATGTTGAAAGACGTTCGATTCGTTTTAAAGGCTTTTGAGTCAATGTATGAAGCTGTATTTTTTATTACTTATATAAATGACTAACATAATAAGAAATAATTTTCAAGATCATCCTTTTCATTTAGTGTCACCTTCACCGTGACCTTTGTATACAAGTATATCATTATTTACACTAACAGTAAACGCTGCATTATCAATGCATTTATTTAATAATAGTTATATATTCTTCTACTTAGCATTAAGTACAGTAGTAGTTTCTATGATGATGTGATTCAGGGACATAATCTCAGAAGGTACTTACCTAGGTAACCACACATTAGCTGTGCAAAAAGGATTAAACTTAGGGATTATATTATTTATAGTTTCTGAAGCTTGTTTCTTCGTAGCTATTTTTTGAGCATTCTTTCATAGTGCTTTAACGCCAACTGTAGAATTAGGAGCTCAATGACCTCCTATGGGTATAGAACCTGTAAATCCTTTCGAATTACCTTTATTAAACACAGTAATTTTACTATCTAGTGGTGCTACTATAACATATGCGCATCATTCCTTGATTAAAGGTGAAAGATCAGGTGCTATTTATGGTACAATACTTACAGTATTATTAGCATTAATATTCACATTATTTCAAGGAATAGAATATAATGTATCTTCATTCACAATAAGTGACGGTGTATTCGGTACATGTTTCTTCTTCGGTACAGGGTTCCACGGATTCCATGTTATCATAGGAACAATCTTCCTAGCAGTAGGATTATGAAGAATATTCGCATATCACTTAACAGATCATCATCATTTGGGTTATGAAGGAGGTATATTATACTGACATTTTGTTGACGTTGTATGACTATTCCTATATGTATCAATGTACTATTGAGGATCTTAATATAAGATATAGGGTAATAACATTCCCTTTAATAAAGGTTATGAAAACTAAAAGAAATAATAAATTAATTTTAAAAGATATTAGAGATAAATTTATACTTATTGTTTTTTATAGTAATATTATTAAATAAATCCATAGTATTTTATGAAAGGCAAGAGTAGTCTATATAAATAAGTAAATAAAATAAAAGTTCTATAGGAAGCTCTGTATATTTAATTCAAAGATTTAAAGTATATTTTTCGATCAAATGATTAATAGATTATCCAAATATACTACCCGAATTTATAAAGTACGGACATGCCAATATTAAATTATATATACTATTGTGACAAACAAAAGTTTGGTTTTAATTAAACCTGAATATAATATATTAAAAATAGCAGGTTTTACTATAGGTTTTAAACATACATTACCAATAAACTTTGTTGTCGTTGTTGTTGTAGTAAAAAAAAATTTTAAAGTCGTGACTTAGGTACTGGATACAAAACAATTATTATAAATAAAAAATATATTCTATAAATGAGGGAGCTAGAAATTTAAATATCAGTAATACTACTTTATTAGATCATATTTATAGTAACAAATTATTGAAAAATAACTATTTTATAGTAACTACTAAGCATAGTAATAAGACTTATAATCATAAAGATAAATTTATATATAAAAGTCTTTTTATTCATAGGTTGTAACTAAAACTAGAATAATATCTTAAAATTATTATGTTAGACTAGATCTAACATAAAAAGTGTAATTCAAAAGGGTAAAATAAGAAGGTTTCACCCTCTTGGTTCAAATCCAAGCATTTTTATTTAGAGAAATTTAGCTCTATTTAAGATATAAAAAAAATTTTTTCTTACCTTGTTTATAAAAATAACTTTAATAGGTATATTCTAGATTTAAATTATTACTTTTAGTAATGTTATTTATTGTGATAGTACAAGTACTTTTACTACCCTCTTTTTATATCTCTAATAAGAAGGGGTTTGTTAGTTTCTCCCCCTTTTTCTCATATTCTATAGATTACGTCTATTTAAAGAGTTTCAAAGAAAAAACTAACTATCTATAGAAAAGGTAATAATCTATTAGATACAGTAGTCAAAAAGACATTAAGAAAAAACTTTTTTGTTTTGGATGGATATTGATTAATCCGTATTGTCTTAAAAAGAAAGTCGCAAAGGACTGCGGTTAGATATCGACGGATTGACTGCTGTGATATCGCAGAGTGAACAAGCGCATTTGTTTATTAAAAAAAAAAAAATGAAGAAGAATAAATTTAAATCTTATTTAAAACGTGTAATTGTTGGGTTTAAACATGCTTGAAATATTCCTAGTTTACCTAAGAATGTATTATATTTTCATAATCATATCTTTACAAGGATGTTCAGGGTAATAGGTGGTATTTCTATTATAGGGTTTTTATCTGGAAGCGCTAAATCTTATTTATTTACGAATGACATATTATGACCTTTGTATTATTTAGTCTTATTTTTAGCTTTAATACATTTTATTTATATAATTGCTATAAAAATCATCAAGACGATTCATATGATTAAAGTTTGAAAAAGCGGGAAATTAGAAGTTCGTAATTCGCCTTTAGATAAATTTGCTACATCTGCAGCTAAATTGTTTCATTGTTGAAAGTTTGGTTGTGAGGTAGGATCTGCAGGATTAGGTTTAGTAGGATCAGGTTTTTTAATAGACCAAATTTTAGAAGCCGGAGGTCAAAAAAAAGTATTTACTCCATTAATAGGTAATGGTGTCTACTTTTTGGTGAAGAGGCAAGTTCCGGAAGGTCAGAGTTTGTTAGACGAAATTAAACGACAAACTAAAGATTTAGAAAAATTTAAAGAGCAACACAGTGCAGTTAGAGAAATTTTTGATCAAGCTGAAAAAACCTTAGATAGTAATAGTACACAATTCAATAAAGACGATTTCAATGACCTTAAAAAAGGTCTTAATGAAATGAGAAATGCTGATGATAAAAAGTTATCGGATATGGCTAAAGATCTAGCTAAAAATATTAGAAAGTACGGAGATAGCTCCAAATAATTGAGGATCTTAAAACAAAATACTAGAGAATTTATTCTCTAAACGGGTATGAGTTAACGGTAGACTTTCTGATTTCCACTCAGCGTGTGTCAGTTCAAATCTGACTATCCGTAAATTGCTGTGTAATCAGCTACATAAATTATTCTATAAAGCTTATGAATAAAATTCCTAACTATAGGTTATTTAAATAAATAAATATGAATCAATTATTCTCTATAAATGAAATTTTAACAAGTGGATATACAGTGGAATTTCTAGATATAATAAGTGTAATAGCATTATTCTTTGGTATAGCTGTTATAGTAAATAAAAATCCTATAGCTTCTTTATTATCTTTAATAGGTTTATTTGGATCAATCTCTGTATATTTAATCTTATCAGGATTAACTTTTATAGGTTTCTCATACTTAATAGTATATATTGGAGCAGTATCTATTTTATTCTTATTTATATTAATGTTATTAAATATAAGAACAAGTGAATTACAAAGTAATAATGTAAATAGTATACCTTTAGCTTTATTTATAACAATATTATTCAATTATGCATTATTTCAATTATTACCTTATTATATGGCTATATTAAATAGTTATAATAGTAGATTAAGTAATATATTATACTATTTACCTACAAGTAAATACAGTGATATAATAATGAACACAAGTAAAAATTTAGATATAAATAGACATAATATTATGTTTGTAACAAGTAATAGTTGAGATGGTACAATCACAGAAACAAGTCATATCTCAACAATAGGTAATATTTTGTATACATCATATAATATATGATTATTCCTTGTAAGTATAATTTTGTTAGTTGTAATGGTAGGAGCTATCATTATCACAATAAAACAAGAAACAGTTAAATAATATTCTGAAGATATAAGTTCTTCAGTTTTAAAAGAGAAATTAGTTCAATTGGCAGAACGTTTGTTTTACACACAAAATGTTAAAGGTTCAAATCCTTTATTCCTCAAAATTCCTTAACTTAAGAGGTAAAGTGTATTCTTGATAAGGATATTATCAGTGTTCGATCCACTGAGGAATTAGTATAGTATTATTGTAAAGCATATTACAAATAAAGAGAATTGGCCGAGAGGTTTAAGGCGGTAAGTTTGAGTTTTACTTGGTTAGATATAGCTTCATCAGTTCGAATCTGATATTCTCTGAATTAACTATAAAAGAGTGTAGTTTAATTGGCAAAATAGGAAGCTTCAACCTTCAAATTCTTGGTTCAAGTCCAAGTACTCTTGTAGCAATACTTTGCTTAATTTTTTATTATTTTGTGAAATTTATATTTCTAACATTGACAATAATGATATTAAGTTATTATTAGTATCTTAATATAAAGATCTTAAGAAAAGCACAACAATTTACGAGATTTTTTAATACTGTATTAATGATGAATACTAAAAAAATTTTTTTATATTTTTTTTACTATATTTATTCTAGGTATAATCTTTAGATACTTTGTAAATAAGTATCTAAATATTCCTAGTATATTAGAATATTTAGATTGTATGTATTTTTAGATTTATCAGTTGTAGTATAAATTATCTGTTTATACAACCTTATCTCGATTATAATATATATAATTACAATTTAAGTAAAAGTGAGATACAAAACCTTAATTAAAAAGATAATCTTACTATTGCGTCACCGCAAAATTTTGATGATAATGAAGTATTATCAGATATTGACCTTTATGGAGGGAGGAACACCTAGAAATAATACTAGTCAAACATCGAGACAAAATAATAGACCTTCAGATTACTACGATGAACGAGTAACTATTTTAAAAAGAGCACCTTGAATAGGAGATCATAGTAATGGATGATTTCATTATTATTATTTGGATTTTAAATTGAAATTCGGAAAAATAGTAATTTAAAAAGTTCTAATTTGGATCTTGGGTACTAAAAATAAATTAATTGATGCAATAAATCATGATCTTGTATATCCTTATACATATATGGAAATTCATTTAAATACTAGATGTACGAATGGTTTAATATCTATAGGTATTAAACACTATGTAATTCTTCTGACCCTGTATCATTTTATATTCAACATTTTTATTTACTAAATAAATAACATATATATGAAAAAAAAAGATATCAATGGACATAAAGGTAAATTTAAAGATTTATGAAAACATTAACCAACTTAAATATTCAGAAAATAAACCAGGTATAAAACTTGGATTGAGTGTATGAAAAGAAATAAAGTTACAGAAATAAGTAAAAAGATGAAGAGAAATAAACGATTATTTGGAAGATAAAAATAATCCTTTTAATAAAATTCAATCTAATAAAGAATTTATAAGAAATACCTAAAATGAAAAATATGTCTATTAAATTCTTTATTCGAACTGCACAAGCTAAATTTATAGTAACTATTAGTAAAATGATACTTATATTTAGTGTAAGTTTTATTTTTAAACATTTAACAAATCATTAGTTAGGAATAAATGTGTTTACAGAATATTTAAATTGAATTTCTATTTAGGGTTTGCAACATTTATAGTTTTTATCTTCATCTAAGGATTTTTTCTTTCTATAAAATTAGTGTAATACTATATTTTGCATGATTTACGAGAATTATATCAAAAAATTCGCTAATTAAATATGACAATAGTTATTTTTCTAATTCTAGTTTGCTTTACTAAGTAAGTTAGATAAAATTGGATTTAATTCTAGGTTGTTTCCAAAACTTTCAGAATTTATTTAAATTCTTTGTTAGATTAAGAGTAATTTATTAGGTAAAAAGGCTTAACTTTAAAAGTTTTGATTAGAATCTTAGCATTCTTGTCTAGAGTAATAAGAAGGCTCTTTAGATTAAAATATAAAATATATAAAAATGTTCTATAAAAATTTAAAATTTTGTTTATAGTAATAATTATAATAGCTATATTTTATCTTTCTTTCTTTAGTAATATAGTGTATTGTTATACTTCAAGTATTTATGAATTATGTTTTAATGAGAAGAATTTATCACCAATCGTTAAAGAAATTTAAAAGAATACGATAAAGAAAACTGATATCCTAGTAGAAGACAGGTTGAGATATAAATTCTAGATTTATTGAATAATCCTTACAAATACTATAGACATGAAAGAATGATTATTCATTAATCATTGTAAATATTCTAAAGATAATCCAAACGGAATTCTTTATTCAAGTTATGGGTATTTATATGCTAGATATGTACATTATATTACAATCAAATATAGATATCTAGTACATAATAGATTTGTTAAAGTAAATATTAAAGATATAGAAACTATTCTAAGAAAAATTTATATAAATAATTTAAAATACTTTAACAAGACATTATTTTATATCTATGAAAGACAAGTTTAATACATTATTGTATTGTCTACATATATAATAAATTCAACCCTTTAAAGCTCTTTTTATAATTGCAAAATAAATAAATATGACAAGTATAAAACCAATAGTTATATACACAAATATTCTTTATATTAAACCTCTTTAAAGAAAACAGAGAAAGGTATATATGTGAACTAATTTAACTAATAATAAAATATATGTAGGAGGTTGTATTATTGTCGTCCAGATTTAACACTACTTTTCTTCAATTGCTTTAAATAATAAATTAAAAAAGGATTTTAGTCTTATACATAGGGCATTATTAAGATATGGTTACGCTAGTTTTAAATTGGAGATTCTTGAATATTGTGATAAAGAAATATTAATAAACAGAGAACAGTATTATATTGATTTATTCAAACCTGAATATAATACACTGAAAACAGCTGGATCTAATTATATATTCCAAACTTAAAATAAGCAGTAAAGTAAAAGGAACTAATCATCCTTTATTTATAAAATAACTCTCTGAAGATACAAGAAACAAAAGAGGATATTTTATACTTTAGAAAGATCGATAAAGATAAGCATTGATCTAAAAGTGAAGAAACTAAATTAAAGCTCTCATTAAAATCTAGAGGTGTAAAATTCGACGTTTTTGATCAGAATCTTTTTATTCTAAATTTCCTTACTATGACTAGTGCGGCTAAATATTTAAAAATAAGGAATATAACTATGAGTAAAGGTTATTGTAGTAAATATAGTTACAAATTATCTAGTTAAGAATAAATATATTATGACTTTTAGAGTCATAACAGATCATGATTTAATCAGTAAAATATCTTCTTTGGGAGAAGGTTATGAGAGTGCAATTCTCTCTGATCTGACAATTTGGATGATCATCC